CTATAACCGAGATTCGTTAAAGCTAATGTATAATCAGGGATAATCTCAATGGCAATACTATAATAATAATTAGCTAAATTGTATTGTTTTAAAGTAAAATATGTAAATCCTATTGTATTATATAAACTTCCAAGTCCAATTTTATCATTAGGGTTCCAAGCCTTTAAAGCTTGTCTAAATAATAAAATAGCTTTATAAAACAATTTTTTTTTTAAATATAATTGACCTAATTTATAAAAAGTTTCATAAGAAACATTATTTTTCTTAACACTCTCTTGTAATCTAAATATCTTTTTTTCTAATTTTTGAGTATTGGTTATTTGTTTTATTATATAAAAACTAATTATGAAAAGAAAAACAAATAAAGCAATTGAGTAAACTAACGGAAATAAAGAATTCATTGTAATTTTTCTAGGTTTTTAATTTAATTTAATTTTTAATTTTATCAATACCATAACAATTTTCAATAAATAATCAATATATTATATAAATAGTACTATAATATATAGTAAGAGTTTAAATTTTTAGAAAAATAAGTAATAGTAATTAAGAATATGTTAACGAATACACAAGTTTTAGTAGCATTAACCTTAGCAATTATACCAGCATTATTAGCATTTCGTTTAGGTAAAACATTGTATTCATAATTTTAATTAGAAAATACAAACTTTTATTTTTACATTAATGATATAGATATATGTATATTTTAATTTAATTGTATATATGTGTATATAGATAAGTTATAAATATTTTGATTAATTAAATTTGGAATGAATAAAGAAAATTTAAAACGTATAAGCACCCCAATATTCCCTTTTACTGCAATTGTTGGACAGGAAGAAATGAAGCTTGCTTTAGAATTAAATGTAATTGATCCTAAAATTGGTGGAGTAATGATTATGGGAGATAGAGGAACTGGCAAATCCACTACTATAAGAGCTATTGCAGATTTATTACCTGAAATTGAAGTTATTAAAGATGATCCTTTTAATCGTCATCCTGAAGATGAAACACTAGAAAATTATGAAACTGAATTTATAAAAATCCCTATGGTAGATTTACCTTTAGGAGCTACTGAAGATCGAGTGTGTGGAACAATTGATATTGAAAAAGCTCTAACAGAGGGTGTAAAAGCATTTGAACCTGGGTTACTAGCAAAAGCTAATCGAGGTATCCTATACGTAGATGAAGTTAATTTATTAGATGACCATTTAGTTGATATTTTATTAGATTCTGCAGCGTCGGGCTGGAACACAGTCGAACGAGAAGGGATTTCTATACGACACCCAGCACAATTTGTTCTAGTTGGTTCAGGTAATCCGGAAGAAGGGGAATTACGACCCCAATTACTTGACCGTTTTGGAATGCATGCCGAAATAAGAACTGTTAAGGATCCTGATTTAAGAGTAAGGATAGTAGAAGAAAGAACTTTATTTGATTTAAACCCTTATGCTTGGGTAGATAAATATAAGGATCAACAGGATTTATTAAAGCAAAAAATTGTTGATGCCCAAAATATTTTAGATACTGTTGAATTACCTTATCACTTTAGGGTAAACATTTCCAAGGTATGTAGTGAGCTTGATGTTGATGGGTTAAGAGGAGATATAGTTACTAATAGAGCTGCTAAGGCGTACGCTGCATTCGAAGGAAAAAAAAATGTCTTAATGGAAGATATCCAGAAAATTATTGTTTTATGTTTACGTCACCGTTTAAGAAAAGACCCTTTAGAATCAATTGATTCTGGTTATAAAGTTAAAAAAGTTTTTGAAGAAATCTTTGAGATCGTATAATATAATCAATTAATTAAAGGGAATGGTATCATTTAAAATTTGATACCTTTCTTTTAGTATTTAACTAGTAACTAAAGTAATTATAAAATTATATGCTATAATTACAGTATAAAAATAAGGCCGGGATAGCTCAGTTGGTAGAGCAGTGGATTGAAGATCCTCGTGTCACCAGTTCAAATCTGGTTTCTGGCAATTAAGTTTAATTGTGTTTGATAAATTTTTAATTTCAAGAATTAATTATATTTATGGGTAAGGTTTATGATTGGTTTGAAGAAAGATTAGAAATTCAATCAATTGCTGATGATATTACTAGTAAGTATGTTCCTCCACATGTTAATATTTTTTATTGCTTTGGAGGTATTGTTTTTACATGCTTCTTAGTTCAAGTGGCAACAGGGTTTGCAATGACATTCTATTACAGACCTAGTATTAGTGAGGCTTTTTCTTCGGTTGAATATATTATGACTGAAGTAAACTTTGGATGGTTAATTCGATCTATTCATCGTTGGTCTGCAAGTATGATGGTACTTATGTTAATTTTACACGTTTTCCGCGTTTATTTAACTGGAGGATTTAAAAAGCCTCGTGAATTAACATGGGTTACGGGAGTAACTCTAGCAGTTACAACAGTATCTTTTGGTGTGACAGGTTATTCATTACCATGGGACCAAGTAGGATTTTGGGCATGTAAAATTGTAACGGGAGTACCTGAGGCTGTCCCTATTATTGGACCCCCAATAGTTCAACTATTACGTGGAGGAGTTAGTGTAGGACAAAGCACATTAACACGATTTTATAGTGCGCATACCTTTGTTTTACCATTAGTTGCAGCTGCACTAATGATTACACATTTCTTAATGATAAGAAAACAAGGTATTTCAGGACCATTATAAAAACAAAAATATTATTAAATGCGATTTATTAAAAAAATAAAATTTTAGTTTTTAATATATATATATATATAAATATAATAATAATAGGAGATATTATATGTCAATCTTAAAAAAACCGGATTTAACCGATCCTAAATTACGTGCTAAATTAGCAAAGGGAATGGGCCACAATTATTATGGTGAACCTGCTTGGCCTAATGATATTTTTTACATGTTTCCTATTTGTATTTTAGGAACTTTTGTGTTACTTATTGGGTTAGCCGTGATGGAGCCTTCAGCTTTAGGTGAGAAAGCTAACCCATTCGCAACTCCGTTAGAAATTTTACCTGAATGGTATTTTTTCCCAACGTTTAATTTATTACGCGTATTACCAAACAAATTATTAGGTGTTTTAGCTATGGCTGCTGTACCATTAGGCTTAATAACAGTACCTTTTATCGAAAATGTTAATAAATTCCAGAATCCATTTAGAAGACCAGTAGCTTCAACTGTCTTTTTAATAGGAACGTTTGTCGCTATATGGTTAGGTATTGGAGCTTGTCTACCAATAAGTAAAGCAATAACATTAGGTTTATTCTAAAACTAAAAAGAAAGAAATTTTAAATAATACTAATTATTTAATCTTTAGTTTTGCTAGACTTTAAACGCTTAAAAGTTTTTCAAGTGTTTAAAGTCTAGTACTGTTAAATTTTAAAAGTTTTTTTTACATCATCTATTGCACTTTTTAAAATAGTTTCAGCTTCGCTAGTTAATTGTTTTGAAGAATTTACAATTTCCAGGTATTCCGGTTTGGAATTTGTTATATACTCACGAAGATTTTTTATATAAGTTGGAATTTCAGCAATTTCTAAATCATCTAAAAATCCATTCGTGCCAATGTATATAATAGCTACTTGCTCAGCTACAGGGATTGGTGAATTTTGTGCTTGTTTTAAAATTTCTCGTAATCGTTGACCTCGAGCTAGTTGAGCTTGCGTTGCCTTATCTAAATCTGAAGCAAATTGTGAGAATGCTTCAAGCTCATCAAATTGTGCTAATTCTAGTTTTAGCTTTCCTGCTACTTGTTTCATAGCTTTTATCTGCGCTGCAGAACCTACTCGAGATACTGAAATACCAACATTGATTGCAGGACGTAACCCAGCATTAAATAGATCCCCTGATAAAAAGATTTGCCCATCAGTAATTGAAATAACATTAGTAGGGATATATGCAGAAACATCCCCAGCTTGAGTTTCAATAATTGGTAATGCAGTCATACTGCCACCACCAAGTACATCATTTAATTTTGCTGCACGCTCTAATAAACGAGAATGTAAATAAAAAACATCCCCTGGATAAGCTTCTCGGCCAGGTGGGCGACGTAATAATAAAGACATTTGACGATAGGCTGATGCTTGTTTTGATAAGTCATCGTATATTACTAAAGTATGCTTACCAGTATACATAAAGTATTCAGCAATTGCTGCACCTGTATAAGGCGCAATATATTGTAATGTTGCAGGTTGATCTGCGTTTGCAGCAACAATTACAGTATAAGTTAAGGCTTCTCTTTCTTGTAAATTAGTTACAGCTTGTGCAACAGAAGAGGCTTTTTGACCAATTGCAATATAAACACAAATAACATCTTGTCCTTTTTGGTTAATAATTGTATCTAGAGCAATAGAAGTTTTTCCAGTTTGTCTATCACCAATAATTAATTCACGTTGGCCTCTACCAATTGGAATCATAGCATCAATGGCAGTAATACCAGTTTGTAATGGCTCACAAACAGATTTTCTACTAATAATACCAGGAGCCATTGATTCAATAAGACGTGTTTCTGTTGAAGCTGCCTCACCTTTACCATCAATTGGTATAGCTAAAGGATCTAAAACTCGACCTAATAAGCTTTCACCTACAGGAATTTGAGCAATTCGACCTGTTGCTTTTACTGTACTTCCTTCTAAAATTTCTCGTCCATCACCCATAAGAACCGCCCCAACATTATCATTCTCTAGATTTAATGCGATACCAATTGTACCTTCATCAAATTCTAGTAATTCACCAGCCATTACTTCATCTAATCCATAAACACGAGCAATCCCATCCCCAACTTGTAATACAGTTCCAATAATATCAATATTTAAATCGGTACTATAATCTTCAATCTGTTTTCTAATAATATTACTTATTTCATTAGGGTTTGTCATAAGATACTCAATTTTTTTTCTTCCTTGAATAAGAACTTTAAATTACAGAAAAAGATAAAAGAATTTTATTCTTTAGTTACAAGAAAAACTAGAGAAACATCTTTAGGGAAATCATTATTATCATAAGTTTTAATTTAATAAGTTTATTTCCATTTGTTTCGCTAGGCTTTCTAATTCTCCACGCAAACTTAAATCAATAATTTTAGAATCAACTTTAATAATAAAGCCACCTAAAATTTCTTTATCGACACGGAATGTTACATTGATTTTAGAATAATAAACTTTAGAAGTTGTAAATTCCGGACCTAGTAATATTTTAAGCTTTTCTATTAGTTGTGTTTTTTGGTCTTTGCTTAATGTAGAGGCAGAATAAACCTCAACAAATTTAAGACAAACAAAATCATAAGCTTTATTTAAAAAAGTTTGGGTAATGATTTGAAGAAAACCTATCCTTTTTTTATCTACTAGAAGCATTAAAAAATTTTTTGTTGTAGAACTTGTTTTCTTTGATAAACACTTTTCCAAAACATTTTTTTTATCCTTATCTAAAATCAACGGATTAGCTAAATATTTTTCTAATACTGGAGTTAATTTTAATATTGTTAATAAATTCTCCATATCAAAAATAATTTGAAAGAAAACTTGAGTGTCAGCATTCTCTTCTTTTAAATACAAATTTAAACCTAATTGTAATAAAGCTTCTGAATACGGATTTGCTATTTTTGAACCAAACATTGTGTTAGCCATTTTTAGTCTCCTAATTGCATTATTTTCCGATTTACAATAGTAGATTGTTCCACTTTTCCTAATTGTTTTTGAAGTTTTAAAATAACACGGTTTAAGGCTTTTTTCGAAACTTCCTTAATAACATCATTGAAAATTTTATTCTCTCGATTACGTAAAACTGCTATTGCTGTTGTAAATTTTTTAGAAAGATCTTCTTTTCCTTGATCCCATTTAAGCTTTAAAACATTCTGCTTTGTAACTTCCATTTGATGATTTATCTCTTTAATGATGATATCCATTTGTGCCCACTGTTTTTTAGCTTCATTATAACGTTTGTTAGAATCTGCTAAACGAGTTTCCGCATTTTGTATATCGTCTACGATTTTTTTTTTACGCGCTGTAAGGTTTTCTGTTAAAAAGTTTTTTATCACAACAAAAAGGATTACCAGTAACAAGATTATATTTATAACGTTTGTTTCAAATATATCCGTATTTAATGCTACTCCAAAATTTTCACTTGATGCAAAGTACTCTAGATAACTTTTCATTTTTTTATTAATTAATTAATATTTCTAAATTTTCATATGCGCTATTTATTCTTAAAAAAGAAAAGTATATTTAAGTAAGAAGCTTTGCCATAATTTGGCTACTTAAAGAATCAATTTCATTATCGAAGCTTGTTAATATGCTATCCTTGTTATTTTCAAAATTTTCAGTTGTTTCAATTAAAAATTTATCAATAAAAAGTTGAGAAGACTTCATTTTTTCCTCTAAAATATCTTTATATAGCTTTTGATAAGTTAATAAATCTAATTTAGCTGCTTTACGCGCTTTGGATGTTTTCGCTTCATATTTTACATTTAATTGGTTAGACTTTGTTAGTACACTCGTAGCTTCATCTAAACTTTTTTTAATATAAAGATTTCGCTCATCAATAGTATCTAAAAGAGGTGTATATAAGATAAAATTTAAAATGAACATAAAAAGTACAAATTGTAATGCTATAATTGGCAATGTACCATCAAAATCGAATAGTCCTCCAGTTTTTTCAGTTCCTATTATTAAAATGGAGTTATAGTTATAAAACATCTTTATAGTTTTAGTATTAAAAATAAAATTTTTGTGGGGAAAGGATAACTGATTGATAGTAATAGCCAAGACGTTTATACTTAGATATATTGAAAACGTCTTAGCTATTGTTTACTAACTAGTAAATGGGTTTGCAAATAATAAAGCTAAAGCTACAACTAGCCCATAAATTGTTAAAGCTTCCATGAAGGCGAAACTTAAAAGTAAAGTACCACGGATTTTATTTTCTGCTTCTGGTTGACGAGCAATACCTTCAACAGCTTGACCAGCAGCAGTACCTTGACCAATTCCAGGCCCAATCGCAGCTAAACCAACAGCAAGACCAGCAGCTATAACAGATGCAGCAGAAACAATTGAATCCATATAATTTATTCATGGGTTAGATAAGAAAAAATTAACAAATTTCTAATAGGGTCCTTTAAATATTAAAAATACTAATATAATACTTAATTAGAATTAATGTCCTTCAACAGCCTCAGCAATGTATGCACCAGCTAGAGTTGAAAAAATTAAAGCTTGTACTGAACTAGCAAAAACCCCTAAAAGCATAACGGGTAAGGGAACAATTAAAGGAACTAATAAAGTTAAAACAGAAACAGTTAATTCGTCTGCTAAAACATTACCAAATAGTCGAAAACTTAATGAAAGAGGCTTTGTAAAATCCTCTAAAATATTAATTGGTAATAGAAGAGGTGTAGGTTCTATATATCTTTTAAAATAGCCAAACCCTTTTGTACTTAAACCTGCATAAAAATACATAAATGATGTTAATAAAGCTAATGCTACTGTTGTATTTATATCATTTGTTGGAGCTCCAAATTCACCTTCAGAAAGCTTTATTAACTTCCAAGGAATGATGGCCCCTGCCCAGTTACAGCCAAAAATGAATAAAAATAAAGTACCAATAAACGGTAACCATGGTCGATAAGCCGTCTCACCAAGTTGGTTTTGCGCTATATCTTTTATAAACTCAACAACTGACTCCATAAAATTTTGCCAACCATTAGGAACTATATTCTTATTTGAAGTCCCTAAAAACGAAAATAAAAGTGTTAATAATATTACAAAAGAACTAACAATTAATACTTGGCCATGAAAAGTAATATCATTTAATTCCAAGTAAAGATGTTTTCCAACTTCGATATCTGATAAAAAGATTAATGAGTTCAAATGAATGAAATTAGTACTTCCCAGAATATTCATATTTAATTTTAGTAAGGAGATAAATTATAACACCTTATGCAAAAATACGCATACAGATGAATGATATGGAACCAAAATTAGAATAATTATAGTTTAAAATACCTAAAAAAGAAAAATTTTAAATAGAAAACTTTTCTATCATGTAATGAGGACCTTAAGAGTTTATCTAATTAGCTATCTTCAGAAATAACCTTTGAAATTTTTTGTTGCTTATAAATGATGTAATACTAGCTTCCTAGTGTATAACGAGTAAATCTTTTAATTTTAATATTTTCACCAAAAAGAGTGATTTTTTCCTTTATTAATTCATCAATTGTAATATTTGAATCTCGAATAAATGCTTGATCAAGTAAACTTAAGTTTTTCAAGGTTTTTTCAATTCGACCTAGGATAATTTTTTCTTTAATTTCCTCAGGTTTATTAATTAAGTCTTGTTTTTCTGATTCAATTTCTTTTTCTGCAAGAAAAAGTTCTTTTGGTATTTCATTAGTATTGACATAAAGAACATCCGGCGAAGCTGCAATTTGCATTGCAATATTTTGAACTAATTCTTGAAATTCTTGACGACGTGCAACGAAATCTGTTTCACAATTAACTTCAACCAAAACTCCAATTTTTCCACCTGCATGTATATAACTATTTACAACCCCTTCAATCGTTTTTCTATCAACTTTCTTATCAGCAGCAGCCAAACCTTTTTGACGTAAATTTTTAACAGCTTCTTCAAAATCACCATTTGTTTCTTGGAGAGCTTTTTTACAATTCATCATACCAGCACCAGTTTTTTGTCGTAATTCTTTAACTAGTGCTGAACTAATTTCTAAACTCATAATAATATTTTATCCTAATTTTTAATGTTTTGATTAACTTTTGACTTTCTTTTCTAAATTTTTAGAGAATTTTGTTGTCCTAAACAAATACTATCCGCTATATTTTTAATAATATATTTTATTGATCTAATCGAATCATCATTACCAGGGATTGGTATTGTAGCTAAATTTGGGTCACAATTCGTATCAAGAATTGAAATAATGGGAATATCTAAAGAAAGTGCTTCTTGAATAGCAATAATTTCACGTTTTTGGTCAATTATTACCAAAATATCAGGGATTTTTTTCATTCCCTTCACACCATTAAAATATTTTTTAAGTTTTTCTAATTCTTTTTTTAAATTTGATGCTTCTTTTTTAGGCAGATTATTAAAAGAGTTTAATTTTTGTTGTTCTTCTAATTGGTTTAAACGATCGATTCGACCTTTTATAGTTACCCAGTTTGTTAGCATTCCACCCAACCAACGATGATTTACATAAAATGCCCCACATTTTTGAGCTTCAATAGCAATTAGAGAAGACGCTTGTTTTTTTGTCCCAACAAATAAAAAAGTTTGGTTTTTTGCTGATGCCTTTTTACTAAAATCGCAAGCTCGTTTTAAAAATTCAGTTGTCTGAATTAAGTCTAAAATATGTATACCATTACGTTCTGCATATATATAAGGAAACATTTTTGGGTTCCATCGATGAGCTTTATGTCCAAAATGTACACCTGCATCTAAAAGTTGAGCCAATTCAATTTTAGCCATAGAAATAATAATCCTTTTTATTTTAAAATATTTTATACTTAACTCTTTTACTTAAAATGTTTTTCTTAAATAATAATTATTTTTGTGTTCATTTATATGATAACTAGTATAGCAGACTTTTAACCTTTTAATTATATCTGAAAGAAAAAAAAAGATATTTAATTATTATACTTAAATTTTATTAGTTTTTTTAATTTTGTTTGTTTCATTTTTAATTGTTTTTTTAAACTCAAATTATCTTTTTTCGTTATTAACTTTTCTGGTAGTAAAACTTTATTAAAAGTAATATCTTGATTAGCATAGAAACCTGTCCCTGCTGGTATTAATCGTCCTGTTATAGCATTTTCTTTTAAACCTCTCAGCCAATCGGTTTTACCTTGAATAGCTGCTCGTGTTAGAACTCGTGTTGTTTCTTGAAAACTTGCTGCAGCTAAAAAACCATCAGTTTTTAAAGAAGATTTTGTAATCCCTAATAAAATAGGACGGAATCCTACTTTATTACTATTTTTAATACAAAGGTTAATATATTGGGCTTGATCTAAATCTATAATATCACCAGGTAAGAAATTAGTTTTTCCCGGATATTCTATATACACTTTATGGGTCATTTCTCTAACAATTAACTCTACATGCTTACCTGAAATTATAACCCCCTGCGAAATATATATGGCTTGAACAGATGTCAATAATAACGTTTGTAATTTTTTTAAACTACGATAAGCGGACTCATAAATAGATAATGTCCCTAACGAGCAAAAATATCGGAAATAAACATGAAGAAGTGTATGGGGGTTTAACGGACCTTCGGTTAATGGTTGTCCTACGCATATAGATTCATAATTTTTAACTAGTAATCTTTCGGAACGTGATGCTATATAATAATCATAACTTTTAGAGGGCACTGTGCTAATTAAAATGAGATTAGAAGTATACTTGATTGATTTAATAAAACCTTGTCTAGTTGCAAGAAGAGCTTCAGTTTTAGGCTTACGAGCCTCTAAAATATTATCAATTTTTGGTAAACCTTGCACTATATCACCAGTTTTTAGTCGTTCGTATACTAATTGGCCAAAATTTTCTTGTCCCTTAATATAATCACCAGGAATTTTTCGAATTAAAGCTCCTGTGGAGAAAAAATAAGGTTGACCTAAATGTAAAGCAATTTTATTCCCTATAACTTCCTCCATTAAGCCAGAATTTTTAATAAGGACATTATTATTGAAAAGTTTGTTTACTTTTAAAAATTGGTTTTGTTTATAATTATGAGTAAAACTATCTAAAAAAATCTCTTCATAATCGGATTTTGTTGTTAATAAGATATTAGACTTTATGTTATTTCGTTTTATTTTCACACTATAAACAAAATTATCAAATGGAAATATAGTATCAAATGAACCAAGAACGGTATAAGGATCAATAAATTGTTTTTCTTCTACAAGTAAATTTAACGATACATCCGTTTTCTTTATTTCTTTTGGTATTACAGAATCAAAAAGAAAAGTTTGCGAATAAATTAAATTAACTTGACCATAAGAATTCTTTTTTTGTGGTCCTTTATACTCAAAAATTAATTCTGTATCATTTGATTGAAGCGAATAAGCAATTGTTAATCGAGACTCAACAAATTGTATTGGGTAATCAATTTTAATTTGCTGACCAGATCCAACTTGTAAATTAAAATTTTCAACTAAGAAATTCAGAGGTGCAAAACAATTTGATTCAAAAATTTTGACTGAACGTTCATTGGTAAATTCATAACGAGTTATAGGACGAATATATAAACAGATCTCATCATTAATGTCTTCAAATTCTACATAACTTAAAACTTTAACTTCAAATTTATCTAATATTAACTCTCCAGGATAATAAACCTGTTCATTAAATTCTTTAGGTAATTTTGGTTTTTTGTCCAAAAAGTATCTTTGTCCTGGCTTAATACTAATATATTTAATTCGTTTTTCAACTTCAAAATCTATAAAGCCTTCTATATTAGTGAGATAGTTAGGAAAAATTTCTATATCTTTTTTTACATAATCTCCCTTTTTAAATTTGAAATCTTTTTTGTTTGAAGTTGTTTGAACTACAGCTTCTGGTATATAAAAAATTGTTGAGCCTGACTTTAATTTATTCGGCAAATTAGTACCAGACGGCTGACTAAATAAGCTTGGTTTATAAAAATTTGAGATATAGAATTTACCACCAGTTTTTGTTTTATATTTCTTATTATGCAAAAAACCCAAAGAAAATAAACGATTAGTAAGTAATTCTGGTTTTAATACTATTTCATGAATATGGGATAAATAAACTTTACATTTCGTAACCTCAATGTTATTTCTCTCGATAAATATCTTGAAATTATTTAACCCATAAGAACAGTTTTGGATACTTAGACTGTTTATTTCTTGTGTTAATTTATTTCTAGATAAATGAATAAAACCACCTATAGTTGTAACCATTTTTGATTGAGCTATAGCTTGGTTTTTATAAATTTTTTCTAATTTCCTTACTCTTAGATTCGTATTAAATGCAATGTTAAAAACTTGACCAGATAAAACCCAAAAAATATAATTTTTTTTACTTCTTTTACTAAAATTTTCATTGACTGATATTTGTGGGAAGCCATCTTTTTCTAGGAATATTTCACCTGGTTCTTTTGCACAAATATATTTAATTTCTTTCTCAGCTAAATTTATTTCTTTTATTTTCGGAGCAGCTTCAAATAACACCTGATTACGTTTAATGTAATTATTATTATTTACAAGGATTATCGTACGAGCTTCAACCCGCACTTTTACTATTTCATTGGCATAATTGATGATTGCTAACCAAGATTGGTTTTCACTCACTACAGCATCTTGTCCATAATTAGTACGATAAGGGCTAACTTTTAACTCTGGCAAAAAATTTATATAACCAGAACATTGAGCACGTCCCTGACGAATTAATTCACTCGTGAAAATTCCTCCTGTGTGGAAAGTTCTCATAGTTAATTGTGTTCCAGGTTCACCAATCGACTGTGCCGCAATTAAACCCACTGTTTCACCTAATTCTACTAAAGTCCCTAGTGCTAAATTCCATCCATAACACTGTTGACAAACTGCTCTTCTGGATTCGCAGGTTAGTGGAGATCTAATCAATACTTTATTAATTTTGAATTTAACTAATTCATCAATAAGGGGTGATGTTATTTGTTGATTTCTTAAGGCAATAATTTCCTTACTTCCTGGTTTACAGATTGTCGACGCTAGAACACGACTGTTTAGAAGTTCTTTAAGAGACAAAAACCCCTTTTCATCTTTTTCTAGATCTTCTTCTAAAAAAATACCTCGCTCAGTTTTACAATCTAATTCGCTGATTATAATACTTTGAGCAACTTCAACAAGTCGTCTTGTTAAGTACCCCGAATCTGCAGTTTTTATTGCCGTATCGACTAAACCTTTCCGAGCACCATAAGAAGAAATAATATAATCGGTAATTGATAAACCTTCTCGAAAATTTGCTCCAATAGCCCGATCAATAATTTTACCATTTGGGTCTGACATTAAGCCTCTCATACCAACTAATTGTCGAACTTGTGCAATATTCCCACGTGCACCAGAAAAGGCCATAATATAAACCGAGTTCAAAGGATCATTCTTTTTAAAAAATTCTATTAGCCGATCTTTTAATTCTTCACTTGTACTATTCCAAATGTAAATAATTCTTTGGAAGCGTTCTACCTCTGTAATCTCACCATTATTTGCTTGTGATTCCGCTAAAAAAACATCATTAGATGCAATTTCCATAAGAGCAGTTTTAGCAGGTGATATTTTTAAGTCTTCAATACTTATAGAAATCCCAGATTTTGTAGCGTATTCAAAACCTATTTCTTTTAATTGATCGACAAAATAGGAAGCTTTTCTCTGACCATAATTATTAAATGCCCATTCAATAATTTTCTTTAACTCTTTTTTATTAATTATGTTATTAGAAAATATTTTTGATTGCTTTAACATCTTATTATACCTCCTATTTATTTAATATATCATTAATGCACTGGTTAAAAATAATACGGCCAGGTGTAGTTCGAATATATTGTACTAATAATTGCCCGTCTTTTGTCTCTTTACGTTGTAAATTATTATAAATATGAAGAGTCTCATTATTAGTTAGAACAATAGTCTTTAAAAATTTTAGTTCAGTATCTAAGGTAATATCTTTTGGACACCTAACCCAAATAGAGGAGTGCAGTTGTAGTTGTTTTTGTTCATATGCTGAGATTACCTCATTAAAATTAGAGAAATAATTGTTTGAACCTTTTAAACCCATTCTATTTTGCGCCGTTAAGTAATAAAACCCTAAAACCATATCTTGTGATGGTTGAATATTTGGCTCACCAGTAGAAGGAGACAAAAAATTATTAGGAGCTAAAAGACATAATCTTGTTTCCAATTGGGATTCAAAAGATAGAGGAATATGTACTGCCATTTGATCACCATCAAAATCAGCATTAAAAGCTGGGCAAACAAGAGGATGTAATTGAATAGCTCTTCCCCTAACTAATACGGGATCAAAAGCTTGTACACCTAAACGATGAAGAGTAGGTGCACGGTTTAAAATAATAGGATGTTTTTTTAATATTTCCTCTGTCAAATACCAAATAAAAGATTGGTTACTATAGATAATCTTTTTAGCTTTTTTTATTGAATGAGATAAACCCTGGGAAAGTAATTTATAAATAATGAATGGCAAAAATAACTCAATTGCCATTTCATAGGGTAATCCACATTGATTTAACTCCAATTGAGGGCCTACAATAATAACAGAACGACCAGAATAGTCCACTCGCTTACCTAATAAGTTTTGACGGAATCGCCCTTGTTTACCCTCAATAATATCAGCTAATGATTTTAATGGACGTTTATTTGAATCTAATACTTTGGAACCTCGCTTACCATTATCAATCAGTGTGTCAACGGCCTCTTGAATCATTCGTTTTTCAGTTAGAATAACAACACTGGGTGCGTGTACTGATAATAATCGTTTTAATCTTTTATTTCTAATAATGATTTTTCGGTAAAGTTCATTTAGGTCTGAAGTTGCAAATCTTCCGTTATCCAATTTTACCATTGGTCGAATACCAGGTGGAAGAACAGGAAGAAAATGTAACACCATCCATTCTGGTCTTGTATTAGTTGTTAAAAAATTTTCAAATATACGAATTCTTTTAATTGCATCCTCTACTGCTTTTGTAACGTTAGAACAAAACATTATATTACGGTTACTTGTAATCTCTGCTTTTAAATCAATTCGTTTTAACCTGTCATATAAGATTTCAGCACCTTGACGTTTTTTACCATAAACAAAACCCTCACCTTCGGTATCATAAAAAAAATCATCATATTTTGAAACATCCTGATCTTGCTCAGGTTCCTTCCCATTATAAACAACACCTTCGAGTTTAGTTATCGAAGAATCTAATATAGTGGATAAAAAGCTAGGCGATCCTTTTAAATACCAAATATGTACAACTGGTGATAATAAATCAATATAGCCCATTCTATGTCGACGTACTCGAGATTCTGTTAATTCTACACCACAAATCTCACAGATTAAAGTATCTGGTTCTTTGTGTTTATAACGACCACAAGTACATTCCCAATTTTTAACGGGACCAAAGATTTTTTCACAAAACAACCCACCTTTTTCAGGTTTATGAGTTCGATAATTAATCGTTTCAGGTTCAGTAACTTCACCAACTATCTCTCCGTTAGGTAAAATTTTTTCAGCCCACTCCTTAATACGCTCGGGTGAGGCTAAATTAATTTTAACATACTCAAATTGTTGTTTCATGTTTTTCATAATTTTATACAAATATATATTTTTATACCTTTGAAAGAAACTCAATCTTTAGAGTAATTTAGATTTAACAAGAGTTAACAGATTAACTTTATAGGATGCCATTTCTCCATTATCTAATTTACCAATTTGATGGGTCGTAATATCTAATCCTAAAGCATTTAATTCTCTTAGTAATACTTTAAAAGATTCAGGAACACCGGGTTCAGGTATTGGATGACCTTTAATAATGGCGTTAAATACTTCATGTCGTCCGTTGATATCATCAGATTTTATAGTTAGTAATTCTTGCAAAGTATATGCTACCCCAAAAGCTTCTAAAGCCCAAACTTCCATTTCGCCAAATCTTTGCCCACCATGTTTTGATTTCCCTCCTAATGGTTGTTGCGTAACTAAAGAATAAGAACCAGTTGAACGGGCATGCATTTTTTTATCAACTAAATGAATAAGCTTTAAAATATAAGGCTTTCCAACAAGAATAGAATTATCAAAAACTTCACCAGTTCTTCCATCTGTTAACAATATTTTACCAGGAGAAGACTTATTAAAAAGCCAAGATTTATTAGTCTTTTTAGCAGCTTTTCTCAACGTTTTATTTATTAATATTCGTGAAGCATTTGGTCTATACATTTCATCAAATGGAACAACTTTAAATCTACGGTTTAAGTAATCTCCAGCAAAACCTAATAGACATTCGAAAATTTGACCTACATTCATTCGAGAAGGAACACCTAAAGGATTTAAAATAACATCTACTACTGTACCATCAGGTAAAAATGGCATATCATGTATTGGAATTATTTTTGAAATAACACCCTTATTACCATGCCGTCCGGAAATTTTGTCACCAATTCGAATTTTTTTAATTTGCGCTATAGAGATACAAACCCATTCGTATACCCCAGAAGCTAAATTATCTCCTTTTTCACGTGAAGCTGTTTGTATTTCAATAACTCGACCTGAAATACCATTTGGTACTCTTAAAGAAGTATCTTCTGGTTCTGGTGATTTGATATTGAATATTGCCCTTAATAATTTACTCTCTGGTAATTCTTCATCCTCTACTATGGGAGTAATTTTGCCAACTAAAATATCACCAGCATTAACAAATGTTCCTTTTTTTATTATACCATTTGTATCTAAATTACATATAGCATCTACATCAATATTTGGTATAGATGTTGTTATTTCTTCTACACTTGCGCTATCATCTACAAGTTGCAGCTCATATTTTTCTATATGGATTGAAGTAAAAAGATCCTCTTGAACTAATTTTTCACTAACTAAAATAGCATCTTCGTAATTATAACCTTCCCAAGGCATATAAGCAACTGTTAAATTTTGACCTAAGGCAAGCTCTCCTCCATCAGTCCCAGGGCCATCAGCAATAATTTGACCAGGTTTTACAATTTCACCAGTCCAAATTAATGGTTTTTGATTAATTATAGTTTCTTGGTTTGAACGACGGTATTTATCTAAAAAATAAATTTTAGAACTTCCAATATTTTTATTATCAAGTATTATGATACGGTCGGCAGAAACAGAATCAACAATTCCATTTAATAAATTTATAATTACTACTTGAGAATCTGCGGCTATTTGGTGTTCAATACCTGTACCGATAATAGGTTTTTTTGGATATAATAAAGGAACAGCTTGTCTTTGCATATTTGAACCCATTAATGCACGGTTAGCATCATCATGCTCTAAAAATGGTATTAGAGAAGCCCCTATTGCTATAATTTGTATAGGAGAAACCGCTATAAAATCAACACTAACAGAGTCAACAATTATAAATTCATTGTAAAAGCGTACAGGCACTGAAGTAGTTTGGAAAAATCCATCTTTTGTTAATAAAACATCCCCAGATGCAACTTTATAAATAGTTTCTTGCTCCGTAGTTAAATAAATTGGCCCTAATGCTCTTAATACTTTTCCTTTATAAACTCGGAAAAAAGGAGTTGTTATAAAACCATAATTATTAATTTTCGCATGTGTTGCTAATGATGCAATTAAACCAGCTTTTTGTCCTTCAGGAGTTTCAATTGGACACAAACGCCCGTATTGTGTTGGGTGAATATCTCTTGCTGCGAAGCTCACATGTTCACTATTTAAACCTCCAGGACCTAAAGAACTAATTCTACGTTTATGTGTAAGTTGTGCTAGAGCATTTATTTCATCAAAATATTGTGATAAAGGACTTAAGCCAAAAAATTCTCTTATGACAGACGTTAAAACCTTTGGATTCACTAAATCATTAGGCATCAAAGTTTCTTCTAATATTATCTCTTCTTCAAAATTTTGGTTGGCTTTAATTTTTATATCCCTAGACTTTTTATCTGTAGTACCCCTTTTTGTTTTTTTAACCCTGAACATATCCGGTGTTAATTTTTCATCGGTAGTAATTTTTTTTCTTAGTCGATTAAGAGCTACGCGTACTTGTAATTGTAAAAGCTCACCTACGGAACGTACTCTTCTGTTTTCTAAGTTGTCTATATCATCAAGCTTTTCATTATAAGAACTAATATGGATTAGCCTATCAATAGCTTTCAGAATATCTAATGAGGTTAAAATTCTTATATTTAATGGTAAATTAATTCCTAATTTCCTATTAAGTTTAATACGACCTACTTCACCAAGATCATATAAACTTTTATTTAAAAGTCGTTCATTTATAAGTTCACGTATTCTAAAAACTGACATTAGCATACTTTTATTATAACTCCCAAAAGTAGCTTTATGAAACATTTTGTCATAAATAACTGAATTCAGGGATTTCACACTTTTTCGTAAGAATTCATAGTTTTGGACTGTTTGATAAATTTCATGTTCTTCTAAAGAAAAACCAACTAGAAACCAATTTATAGGGATTTTATATTGTTTATCAAATTTAACCCAAATTAAATTATATTCCAATTCAAAAGTTAACCAAGAACCATGTTTTGAAATAATTGTTCCTTCATAAAAAACTTTTTTCTCTTTTTGAATACGTTTATAATAAATACCAGGACTTCTAATAATTTGACTAACAATTACCCTTTCGCAACCATTAAATATAAAGGTACCTTTTTCAGTCATAAGAGGTATTTCACCAAAAAATACTCGTTCTTTTTGTGAAAAGTCTTCTGATTGTACTGAACCATTTTTTATCGTTTCATTTTTTTTCAACGACATTAGAACATAAACTCTTAAGTTATAATTCCCTTTTTTTTTTAGAGCATTTAAAATAGCAAAACTGGGATAATAGATTTTATACTCTTGCCCATAAATTATTAATTCAATGCCACTTCTTTTATTTAATATTGAAGGGCAATTTGTTAATTCTTCAGGTAATCCTTCTGTTAAAAACCAACAAAAACTTATCCTTTGAATTTCTGACAAATCTGGTAGAATTATAGGGAATTTTTGCTTTCTATTCTCTAAAATATCTTTCATAATATATCTAAGTTATATATATATTTTTTTTTTATCTAAACGGGATATTGAAAACAAATGAAAATTAAACTATTAGTTTACTGTAGGAAAAGTTTTTTTGAATAAATTTGTTTTTTTTCTAATAGCGGTATTTTTATGAATAATTTTTTTTTTTACTGCCTTATCAATCTGACTTACAACTGATGAAAAAGAAGCTCTAAGCAAATTTTGGTAATTAGACTTATCTTCTTCCAAGTTAGATGATTGTTCACTAGAAGCCTTAATAAGATTTAAATGTTTTTTTTCATAACTTTTTATAAGAGATTTATACGAATTGTTTTGGATACGATTTCTTTTATTAATTTTTATACGTTTTTTCGACGATTTATTATTTGCCATCTTTTGTTATCCTTAATAAAAATAATATAATAATGTATAACATTATTATATACTACTATATTATTTTTAAGCAAGTTGTATAGAAAATTAAATGTTTAGTCGTTAGATATTAGAGTTGTTAAAAATACCAAATTAAAGGAGAGAGTCGGATTCGAACCCACGGAACGCGTAAACGTTCATCTGATTTCAAATCAGACGCAATCGACCATCTCTGCCATCTCTCCTATTTATTACGCTAGTAAATAAAGCATAATTTTAGGCTCTATTTATTAACATAAGTTTTTGCTTATTTATATTTATATTTATGAGTCTATAAGAGAAGGTAATAGTTCGTCAAGTTAAACTAAAATGAATTAAATATTTAGAATAAAAAACACTAATACCTTTACTATAATTATATAAAAATATATCTTATTTCCATTTTATAGAAGCTGGGTTAGGGTTTTTTCCGATGGAGAAATCTCTTTTCCCTACTGGAGTTCTACCTTCATTTGATGTTTCAGGAAAAACACCATCTTTTGGATGTAGAAATTGTATTTCTCCACCTGGGAAAATTCTATAAATTTTGTAATCCTTTATCTTTAATTTTCTTAATTGAGTACCTAAGGCAAGGCATTGTTCTTTACGAGCAAGATATAAAAGATTTTGACCTAAAAGCATTAATGCTGTACCAGCAGTTGGCATTTCAAATAGCTGTTCTTTAGAAGAATTCCAGGTAATGACATATTTTTCTTCAAATTCTGCTGAACGTAACCAACCACCAGTACTACCACCAAAAACAGGCATATATTTACTAGGATAAAGTGACATAATTATATGAATCAAAATTAAATCTGAAAATTTAATAAGTTTATATAAATTCTAGCGGAGGCCGGATTTGAACCTGCGACTTTCGGGTTATGAGCCCAACGAGCTACCAAACTGCTCCACTCCGCAAAAAGCACAATTAAATTTAACATTTATATCTAATTAACTATTATTATTCGGGACGGCAGGATTTGAACCTGCGGCACCCTGCTCCCAAAGCAGATACGCTACCAAACTGCGCTACGTCCCGTAATTGATTGATATACCATTACAGCATATCAATAATCGGTTATTTATGTCAAGAAGATTATATTAATAAACCCTTTAAGCTGCAGCTTCTTTAGCAGCGTACATAATTTCTAATGTTATAGTTTCCATTTTTTGTTCTTGGGCAAACTTTTCGGTGTTTCGTTTAATCTTACCTCTAATAAATCCTGGGATTTTTGTTAATTCCGCCTGCGATTCTAAATTCCATTTTATTTCTGAATCTTGTGAATTTCCAGATAACCCTGCACTTAAAACTTCTTTTGTATCATGACCACCAAAAATTTCTAGTAGATGATCTTCCATACCTAATGTGAAAGAATTATAAATCAAGTCTGCAATTTGGTTTGCACCTTCATAACCAAGAAATGGTCTATAGCTTAAAGGGAAATTTTGGATATGAACCGGTGCCGATATAACACCACATGGAATATTTAGACGTTTAGCAACATGTCTTTCCATTTGAGTGCCAAAAATTACTGCCGGTTCAACTTTAGCTATTAAATCACCAATTAAATTGTGGTCATCTGTTATAACAATTTCATCACATAAATCACCTACTTCTTTTTCAAACCAAGATTTATCATACTTACAGTAAGTTCCAGCCCAAACAACATTGATACCCATTTCTTTTGTTAAAATTTTGGTCATAGCTGCTGCGTGCGTAGAATCCCCAAATACTATTGCTTTTTTCCCTGTTAAATTTTGGCAATCTATAGATCTAGAAAACCAAGCTGATTGAGAAACAAAACGTGTTTGTATATCAATGTATTTTTCAAAATTAACATCTACTTTATTATCATTTAAGATATATTGGATTTTTCTAATGCAATTAGCTGTTTCAACTACTCCCATAGGAGTAGTATCAATAAAAGGCATATCAAATTCATCTTTTAAATATTCTGCTGTCAGTAGACCAATCTCTCTGTAAGGAACTATATTAAACCAAGCTTTAGGCAAGTTTTTTAATTCTTGGACCGAAGCCCCTTCTGGTATAATACTATTGATTTTTATATCTAAATCTGCCATTAAGCGTTTTAATTCAGCAATATCATGTTGGTTATGAAAAGCTAAATTGAAGGAACCAATAATATTCACTGAAGGTTCTATTGTTTTAGTTGTGACTAATTGTTTATTTTTTTGTGCCTTTTTTATATAAAATTGTACAATTTGCTCCAAAGTACGATCTGCAGCTTGCATTTCATTTACTCTATAATGATTCACATCCGCTAATAAAACATCAGCTTGTGTCTCAATTGAAGCGCGGTTAACAAAATTTTGTAAATCTTCTTGTAAAATACTTGAAGTACATGTAGGAGTTAAAACAACTAAATCTGGTTTTTCTTCCTTATCCTTTCTACTAATATTATTAACAACTTTTTCTTGTGATCCCCTTGCTAAAACATGTCTGTCAACAACACTTGCTGTTACAGCAGTGAAATCACGTTTTCTTTCTAACATTGATCGCATAACATTAAAATAATCGTCACCTAAAGGAGCATGCATAATAGCGTGGACATTTTTAAAAGAACTTGCAATCCTAAGAGTACCAATATGAGCAGGACCTGCGTACATCCAATAAGCTAATTTCATAAGATATTATATTAGTTTAAATAATTATTTTAGAGTGTTCAATAGAAACACCCTCTAGGGAAAAGAGGATTATAATACATTTTTTTAAATAAAGAACACATTTTAAAAATACACCTAATATAAAGTAAAAACAACTAAGTCTTTTTCTAGAGAAGAAAGTATACTTTTAAAAATTTGTTTGTACATGCAAACTATAATATCATGGACTGTTAGGGTCGATGCCCGAGTGGTTAAAGGGGGCGGATTGTAAATCCGCTGGTTTTCCTACGTTGGTTCAAATCCAACTCGGCCTATTAAATTTTTTGATTTAATCAAAAATTATTGATATTATTACTTAAAGAATAACCTGATAAGGTTACTTTTTAGGTTTTTTTGGCGCTTGATCTTTTCTAGTCCTATCCCACCAAATAAAATCCGGACCATCTCGACCTAAATGTACTTCAATTGCTTCACGCATAAAGGTGTTCCCTTCATACTTACCAAAAAGAGCTCGTAAAAAACAAGGTATAAATATAACAACCCAAGCAAGAAAAGCTAATAACGCTGCTTCTGACTTATCTGCTGGATTTTTAACAAATACATTTGTAAAATTAATAAATAGTTCATGGAAAATACCTTGGAACGAGATAATTATTATACCATACATAATATTGAACCTAACAAACCTATCCTCTGGTATTTTATAACGTACTAAAATACCATATCCGAACAACAGATAAATAAAAGATAAGAATGGGACCTTTTGTATAATATTAACTGACTCTGCTATATAATTTGGTAAAAAAACCCTTACAAGAAAAGGATGAGTTTCAGCAATTAAAGGCATATGTGTATTTACTACATCTAAATAAGGTACATAGTAGGCTAAAACTGAAAGAACTCTTTGGCAAACTAAACCATTAAAAGCTAAAAACCATTTTCTAGGCTTATTAAAATTAAATTTTTGTTCTAGCACAAAACCTAGTACCAAAAATAAAAGAAAAATAAAGATTTCAATCCAATAGACACCGAAAAACAATTCTAGTACATTTCTTCTAAGAGGATCAAGCATCTTTTAGACCTCACTATTTTAATATGCTATAACTTAAAAATTTAAAAACGAAAAAAATCGATAAAACACAGAATTATATTTTACCTTGCATTTAATAATACAGGTATCTTGTATAAATGTCCAGTTGCAATTAATTAGTTAAAAAAAAGATTGTTTAAATTTTAAAAACTCAAGGTTAAATTTAACTTTTGCACGATTTGTTTTCCCACCAGCAATAACTTTTGTGGGGAAATACAATAACCAAAATTCGGAGAAAGAAATATAACTGATTAGACTACTTACCATTAAAAATAAAAATCCAAAATAAATTAATTTAATACCTGGATCAGATTTAATCTGGATACCTGTAGAAGAAATTATATCAGCAAAATTAAAACTAATTAAATCGTTACGATAAATAGTATCTCCTATATTAATAGTCTTTACAAACTTTCCATCATTATCATATAAACTAATTTGACCTCGATGATCTTTAATAAGCACAATAAAACTCTTTGTGTCTTGCTTTGTGTTAGGTAAAGAGCTAATCCAAATTTTTTGATTCGAAATATTAATTTTTGATATAGGTAGTTGAAGACTTATAATAGAATTATCATTCTTAACATACTTTAATCTTAAACCTAATATTCCCCAATCAGTTTGGTATATTATTAAATCATTTAATAATAATGGGTTATTTACAGAAATAGTTTTTCGTTGGGTTTCTACACCACGACCGTTTAAGACTGAAACATCTGTATAAAATTGTTTAATTGAACCATTAGAGGTGTATGTTGACCAAAAGTCATTAATCCGGAAAGTTTTTTGAGGTATTGAAGAAAAAACACCATTTTTTATAACATTTTGGATATGAAATACTTCAGTTTTAGGTATTAATTCTTGAGAGTTAAACCCTTCTAATGCCCCTAATGTACTTCCTAGTAGTACACAAATAATACTTAAATGTACAATAATAGGACCAACTCTACTTATTAATCCCTTATAAGCATAAAAGCTATTCGATTGTTGGAAAAGTGAATATTCCTTTTTTAATAATACGTAGCTCAAATGGCTTGGGAAGACCTTAATTGACTTTATTTTAAAGGTTAACTTATTATATTGATTTACTTGCTTATAAAAATAGTATCTTCGAGAAAATTTTAAAGTTGGCAACTGCTGAAGAACCGTGCAACAAGCTAAAGACAGTCCTAAAAGGCTAAGCAATAATAGAAACCACCATGTACTATAAATATTATCAAAACCGAAAAAAAGAAGAATTTTCCAAAATGGAATACTAAAAATCAACGTTGGATAATTGTTTTGATAAAATAGAATTTCTTTATTTTGTTCGATAATGGAACCAATACTAGTCACTATTGCAATGGCTAATAATATTATTATAGCTAATTGTAAATTAGCTAAATATTTAAAAACACGTTTAATCATATCAATAATTAATAATAGAATTTTAGATTAATAAAATTTAACAAAAAATTTTAAGCAACACGAATTTTTCCCGATGCTGCCCAATTCTGTATTAACTCTGTACGTAAAGGATCGATATCCAGAATTGGAATAGTTTCTTTGATAGCTATCAAAATATCATTAGTTGTAAATTCTCGCTGTTCACTAAATGCGACATACATCGCATCAATAATAGTTTGTTCAATTTCTGCTCCGGAAAATTTACGAGCACGCTTACTTAACTTTTTACTATCATAAGTTTGCCAAGTCTCCGGTCGAAAACGTCTTAAATGAACTTCATAAATTAATTTTCTTTCATCAACTGTTGGTATACCAAGAAAAAAAATTTCATCAAATCGACCTTTTCTTAATATTTCTACAGGCAAAGAATAAATATCATTAGCTGTAGCAATAACAAAAACAGGAAGAGTTTTTTCCCCTAGCCAAGTAACAAATGTAGCTAAAACACGTGTTGTTGTACCACTATCAAAATTTTGTTCAGAATCACTAAAAGCCTTATCAATTTCATCAACCCACAACACACAAGGAGCTAATGATTCAGCGATAGCAATCATTTCACGAACTCTAGATTCTGACTCCCCTACAATCCCAGCAAATAATCTCCCTACATCCAAACGTAAAAGCGGTAATTTCCATTCATAAGCAACAGATTTGGCGATCAGACTTTTACCACTTCCTTGCATCCCAATTATTAACACCCCTTTTGGTGTTACTAAACCATAATTTAATGCTTGTTCAGAAAATATTTCAGTTCTGGCGTTTAACCATTTTTTTAAATTATAAGCTCCACCAACATCTTTTAATTTACTCTTAACTGACCAAAACTCTAGAAGCTCAGTTTGACTAATCACTTGACGTTTTTCTCTTAAAATTATCGGAATTGCATTCTGATCTATTTGCTTATAAATAACAATTGCTTTTCCCAAAACTCTTCTAATTTTCTCTAAAGATAAACCTTGACAAGCCTGAATAACTTTTTCTAATATCCGTTGAGATAAATTACCTTCAACAGTCAAATTTTTATTCAAACGAGTTAATTCTGTTTTAATTTCTTTAGGTGTTGGTAAATTAAATTTTATAATCGTGATATGATCCTTAAGATCATTTGGTATTTGAACTTCAGAATCAACAATAATAATAGTCTTGGGTTGGATTTTTAATAATTGTAAGATATTACGTAATTTTCTAGAAATTGTTAAGTCTTTTAAAAATCTCTTAAAATCTTTTAAAATAAAAATACTTGGAGTTCTTGAATTTATTTTTTCAATAAATTCTATAGCTTCCAATGGATTTCTTTTACCAAATTCTTTTTTTATGGGGTTTAGTTTATAACCTTCAATAAAATCCCAAACGTATAGGTTACTATAACTTTTATTAATAATAGCATTCCGAATAGTATATTCTAATCGGTCTTCCTCAATAGTTATAACATAAATTATAGGGTAACGGGCTTTTAATAAAATTAAAAGTTCTTCTTGAAAAGTCATAATAAAATATTTTTAATTTATATAAATTAATTTTCTATAAATCTATTGTCTAAATACTTAAATTTTTTCTTTTTTTTCGTCTACGATTGTTTATTACTTTACAACCTTGTTTACTTTTCATTCGAGCACGAAAACCAGAAACAGCAACAACTTTTCTATTTGTTCCACCTAATGTTCTTTTTGTCATAATATTTTATTATATCTTTTATTATAAATACTAAATGATGAAAGTATAATAACATAAATTAAAGAATTTGTACATATATTTTCTATTTAGTTCTTTATCCTAATTTATATCTGTTAATATAATGTTGGAAATAAAAATTTCAAATATAATTGAATCCCTACAGTCTTTAAGAGTAAGATTTAAAAGGCTTGTAGCTCTCTCGTCATATTGAAGAAAAGGATCTTTTTGGGCATATGCTTCCCAACTAATAGCGTCAAGTAAAAAATTCATATTTTCTAAATGCTTAAACCAAAAAAAATCAATATATTTAAAAAATATAAGTTGGTTGTATCTATCTAGTACACGTGAATCCGTTGAGCAAGAATAACGAAATTCTTTACAAGCATAACTTGCCCATAATTGCTCGTAAAGAAATTTTTTTAATTTAGACAACTTATCCAAATTGTTATATATCATACCATTTGAAATAGATAAACGATTTAACAACCTAAGAATTTTTTTCGATAAAATAATACCTTTTCCTTCACAAGTCTGTGAATCTAGATAATCTATAAAATCATCAAGAAACCCTTCACTAAATTCCATAACTAAATCACGCATAATATTGGTAGAAAGTACTTTTTCACGCAAATAATAAATAACTTTTCTTTGTTTATCTAGAACTTGGTCATATTTATTAAGAGTTTTGCGCTGATCATAATAAAATCCTTCAACTTTTTGTTGAGCAGAATTTAAAGAATCTGAGAGAAATTTAGAATCTAAAATTTCACTTTCAATTTTTAATTTTTGCATTGTTTCTTGTATTTTCTCACCACCAAAAACCCGAATTAATGGATCATTTAAGCTTAAAAAAAATCTAGAACTCCCGGGATTACCTTGTCTTCCTGCACGACCTCGTAATTGATTATCAATTCTTCTTGATTCATGACGTTCAGTTCCTATAACATAAAGTCCACCTAAAGATTTTACAATTTCAGATTCTTTTTTTTGTTTTTCTTTATATTTAATTAATAATTGACTATGTAGATTAAAAATAAAATTTTCCAAAAGATTTAATTGCTTATTTGAAACCTCTAAAGATGCTAATAGTGTATCTAAGTTTTTTTGTAAATAAGTAACTAATTTAGGACTTTTCTTTAAAGCCCGTTTTAATTTTCTTAAGTCAATACCCGGAACAAAAAATTTTTTTTTTCCTAATAATCTTTTTAATATGAATCTAGTAGATTCTAATGCTTTAAAATCAGGATTACCACCTAATAGAATATCAGTTCCTCTACCTGCCATGTTTGTTGCAATAGTAATAGAATTCAAACAACCAGCTTGCGCTACAATTTTTGATTCTCTGCTTACATTTTCTGGTTTTGCATTTAATAACTGGTGAGGAACCCTATAAGTGTTTAATAGTTGAGAAAGTATTTCTGAGTTTTGGATAGTTGTTGTGCCAACTAGAACAGGTCGGCCTGTAGAGTACATCTTCAAGCATTCTTGAGCAATAGCCCGCCATTTACTTATTTCATCAATAAAAATAAAATCTGAATCATCTTTACGCTTCATCTTTTCATATGTAGGTAATATAGAAACCGGTAAATCATAAATATTTTCGAATTCTAATTCTTCAGTTTTAGCCGTACCTGTCATACCAGATATTTTTGGATACAGTCGGAAAAAATTTTGATAAGTTATCGAAGCTAAAGTTTCACTTCCTCTTAAATTTTGAATATTTTCTTTTGCTTCGATAGATTGGTGTAAACCGTCACCCCACTTTCTACCTTCCATTATTCGACCTGTAAATTCATCAATAATAACAATTTGGTTATCTTTCAAGATATAATGAATATCGCGGAAAAAAAGATACCTAGCTTTTAAAGAGTTTAAAATATAAGGGATCCATGGATCATTGATATTATATAAATTATCAACTTTTAATAAAATTTTAGTGCGTTTCAATCCTTGTTCTGTTAAACTTATTTTTTTTGCTTTCTCATCAATTTGAAAATGCTTTTTATCTTCTAAATACTTGGAAGCTTCATTAGCTTTAAAATACTTTTCTACCAATAAATCTGAATCACGTGATATAATTAAAGGGGTCCTCGCTTCGTCAATCAAAATAGAATCAACCTCATCGATAATACAAAAATTAAAAGGTCTTTGTACTAACTCTTTTTTATCCGTTACCATATTATCTTTTAAGAAATCGAAGACTAAATCGACATTCGTTACGTATGTTATATCCCGAGAATAATTTATTTTACGATCTGATATTGTCATATTCGATTGTATAAGGCCAACCTCCAACCCTAATAAACGATGTATTTGACCCATCCATTCTGCATCACGTTTTGCTAAATAATCATTTATAGTTACTATATGAACACCCTTACCCGCTAAAGAATTAGCTAACGCAGGTGAAGTTGAAACTAAAGTTTTCCCTTCGCCAGTTTTCATTTCCGCAATTTTACCATCATTTAAAACTAACCCTCCTAACAATTGGACATCATAATGTCTTAAGTCAATTGTTCTTTTAGAGGCTTCTCTAGTTAAGGCAAAACTTTCAGCCAATGTTTTTTTATCTAAATGATCTTCTTTTGAAGTAAAATATTTTAATTTTGAGGTTCTACTTTTTAGCTCATTATCACTTAACGATACTAATTCTTTTTCAAGATCATTAATATAATTTAAGGTTGGTCGATACTCATCCCAAATACTACTAATTCGTGGAAATAATTTTATCATATGTTATTAAATTAGATTAAGTTGGATTAAAATAAAAGCTTGGAAGGAAAATAAACTTACCTTTTAATTTATTTTTCTAAATTAAAAGATCAAAATATCACTCTAAACTCTCTTTTTACCTAGACCGAGCAATTTAGAGAATTAGTAAGTGATTCTTTAATATCTTTAATTATTTTGTAGTTAAATCTGCCATAAAAAAATTTAGTTAAAACTTAAAATAGGGGGATCTATTATTTCAAAATTATATTATTTTTGTTTAGGAATTTCATTAACTTTAAAATTAGAAGCTAATGGACTTTTGATATCACCTGTTGGTGCACTAAAGCTTCCTATTGCTACATTATTCAATCGCAATTTTAACCAAGTAATAAAAGTTTTGTCTACAGAAACAATTGCTGAACATTGATTAGCTATTCTAGCTTGTGTTAATTTTGTTTGTAAATCAATTAATTGTACAGATTCTAGAAATTTTGGTGATTGTACTAGCCAAAAATCTATATTTTTTTTTACTCTTCGATAATGTTGTACTCGCTCACGTAAAATTTCTTCAACAGGTTCAGTAACTAATAAAAATTCATTGCTTGCAACAATAAAATAATAAGTTGTTAAGGATTTAGGAATATTCATGAACGTCTCCTTCCTTACGGATCTAAAATGATTAAAAAATCGTGGAACTAATTCTTTTTAAACTTTGGTTGTTATTACTAATCTGTTAGAAATTTTTATCTATCTGTTAATTTCAAAGTAGTTTATCATACCAACCCTGATATTGTAATTTTAAAAACTAATAAATTTCAATTATAAGCCGCTTGATTTTAGAACTTTAACTACGATGAGTTATAATTATTTTTTGTTTAAATTTAAAAAATTTGATCCCTTTAAAGGAGAACTTGATTGTGCAAACTTATATGGAATCATTTGCCCTGCTAAATAAGCTTGTCTACCTGCTTGCACAGCAAGGTTCATAGCTTTAGCCATAACCATAGAATTTTTTGCTTGTGCTATTGCAGTATTAATAAGAACAGCTTCAGCACCTAGTTCCATGGCAAGGGATGCCTCACTAGGAGATCCAATTCCTGCATCAATAATCACAGGTATCTTAGAATTTTCAATAATAATTTGAATATTATTTATACTTTGAATACCTTGTCCTGAACCAATAGGTGAACCTAAGGGCATAATAGTGGAACATCCAATATCCTCAAGGTGTTTGGCTAACATTGGATCAGTATTTGTGTAGGGTAATACAATAAAACCCTTTTTAACTAAAAATTCTGCTGCTTTTAATGTTCCTATCGGGTCAGGAAGAAGATAGTTAGGATCAGATATCACTTCTAGCTTAATAAAATTATTTTCTTTTTGACCAATCCTTTTAGATAATTCCCGGCCTAAAAATGCTAATCGAATAGCCTCTTCAGCTGTTTTTGCACCAGCAGTATTTGGTAATAACCATAACCTTTTCCAGTTAATCGCTGTTATTAAATTATCATTTCTGGAAATAGTTAATAAATTAAGTCTTCTGATGGCGACTGTTACCATTTCACTTTCACTTTTTGCTAAGCATTCTACCATATCTTTTAAACTTCTATACTTCCCAGTCCCAACAATAAGGCGAGAAGTAAAAACTTTGCCTCCAATAGTTAATTGGTCTTGTTTTAACATAATTTGATTTGGTTTGATTAGTACTACTATTATAACTTAATTTTTAGTAAAATTATTATTAGTATTATTTTAAATTTAATGAATCTGCAAAATATCTACTTCCTTTGCCATATAAATTTGTATACTTAGAAGCGAGTGACGCGATTCGAACGCGCGACATCAACCTTGGCAAGGTTGCGCTCTACCACTGAGCTACACTCGCAAATCAAATATTAAGAATATTATAGTAATTAATATAACATAATAACGATCGATCCATCAAGAAATCCAAACCGAAAAGATTTCGAATAAAATAGTCTAAAGGAAAGGACTAACCTTATTTCTAAATAAGGTTAGTCCTTTCCTTTAGACTATTTTATTCGAAATCTTTTCGGTTTGGATTTCTTGATGGATCGTTAGATAAAAACCCAAATATAAAAAGTGAACTAAAACCCGTAACAATGGCATAAACGAATAGTTTTAAAAAATATAAACTAAGCATAAAAATCCTCCGATAAAATTATTTATTAATAATTATATATCAATTATTAAGTATTAAGCAATTAAATTTATATATAAGAACTTACTATATAAATACTAATCATCAGTGAAATCTGTATCGATAACTGTTTCATCAGAATTTGTTTGTGGTTCATTATTCACTTCTGGGTTAACAGAACCAGCAATTTCTTCTCCAATAGTTTGAGAAATTTTTTGTAGCTCCTCAAGTTTATTTTTCAGATTTCCATTATCAAAATCATCATTTTGTAATATATCACGAATTGCTTTAATCTCTTTTAGAAGAAGTTCTTTTTTCTCTGACGATATTTTATCTTCATATTCTTTTAATTGCTTCTCATTTTGATAACAAACTAAATCAGCTTGGTTCTTTAAGTCGATTTTCTCTTTTTTCTCCTTATCTACTTTAGATGACTCTTCCGCATTTTTTATCATTTTCTCAACTTCATCTTTATCTAAAGTTGATGCATTCTGGATATTAATACGTTGTGTTTTACCAGTCCCCTTATCCTTCGCAGTCACAGATAAAATACCACTTGCGTTAATATCAAAAGTAACTTCAATTTGTGGAACCCCTCTAGAAGCTAAAGGGATTCCTTCTAGTCTGAAATTACCTAAACTTTTATTATCTTTGGCTAATTTACGTTCTCCTTGTAAAACCTCAATATCAACACTTTCTTGGTTATCTGTAGCCGTTGAAAAAGTTTCCGATTTTTTTACTGGAATTGTAGTGTTTCTAGGAATCATTACTGTCATTAACGACCCTAATGTTTCAACCCCTAAAGATAAAGGTGTTACATCCAATAACAGAATATTTTTAACTTCACCAGCTAGTACTCCACCTTGCACCGCTGCTCCAATTGCAACAACCTCATCTGGATTTACCGTCTGGTTTGCCTCTTTTTCTACTATTTTATACACCAAGTTTTGAACAGCTGGAATACGTGTTGAACCACCTACTAATACTAATTCATTAATTGTATTTCGATCTACACGAGCATCTTTGATTGCTGCTTCTACAGGTAATCGACAGCGATTTATTAAATCTTCACAAAGCTCCTCAAATTTTCCACGTGTTAGTACTTCCTCTATATGTTTAGGCCCATCTTGATTTGCTGTAATAAAAGGAAGATTTATAGTTGTTTCAGATAGATTTGATAATTCAATTTTAGCTTTTTCAGCCGCCTCTGTTAATCTTTGTAAAGCTTGAGGGTCAGAAGCTAAATTAATACCTTCTGTTTTTTGGAATTTCTCAAGTATAAAATCAACAATTTTTCTATCAAAATCATCTCCACCAAGTTTCGTATCCCCTGATGTTGATAAAACTTCGAAAACACCATCTCCAACTTCTAGTAAAGAAACATCAAATGTACCGCCACCTAAGTCAAAAATAATAACTAACTCATTATTTTTTTTTTCAAGACCATAAGCTAGTGAAGCCGCTGTTGGTTCATTAATAATCCTTTTAACTTCTAACCCTGCAATTCTTCCCGCATCTCTTGTTGCTTGGCGTTGTGCATCATTGAAATATGCTGGAACTGTAATTACCGCTTCATTAATAGTTTGTCCCATGTATAAACTAACGTCATTAGAAAGCTTTCTCAAGATTTGTGATGAAATTTCCTCCGGACTAAACTGTTTATCCATGTTAGAACAAACAATTTTTACATTATCCTTATTGTCACCGACAAGTTTATAAGAAACTTCTTTTGATTCTTTGCTTAATTCACTGAATTTTGAGCCCATAAAACGTTTGATCGATGAAAAAGTATTTTCAGGGTTAATAACAGCTTGTCGTTTAGCAATTTGCCCAACTAATAAATCTTTATTTTTCGTATAAGCAACAATTGATGGTGTTGTTCTTAATCCTTCGGTATTGTTAACTACTGTGGGTTGTCCACCTTCCATTACTGCTGCAACGGAGTTGGTCGTCCCAAGGTCAACTCCAAATATTTTACTTATATTAACCATATAATTATTTCTCCGTAAATTTCTCTATTAAATAATAACATAATTTTAACTTGGATTTACTAATTCTGTCAAGTGAGAAAAAACTATTCCTCTAATTTGGAAGCCTTTTTAAGAAAATTTTAGTTTATACTTGTAGGAAAGAGAGGGATTCGAACCCTCGGTACAAAGAATATTTGTACAATAGATTAGCAATCTAACGCTTTAAGCCACTCAGCCATCTCACCGCAAATATGACTCTGGCTGGATTTGAACCTGCGACCAAGGGCTTATGAGTCCCCTACTCTAACCACTGAGCTACAGAGCCTTACATTCTACTTATAGATTGTCCAATCTAATTTATCGAAAATTTTATTCACTCGACAAGTTCAAAAAGAATATAAAAATTTTTTATATTTATGCTTATTGACAAAAAGTATAGGGTTGTGGCATATTATGTCCATATTTTATCTAGATATACCTAGGGGGTTGTATCTCAATTTGGTTAGAGTATCACCCTGTCACGGTGAAAGTTGCGGGTTCGAGTCCCGTCAATCCCGAAATTATATTTATAATTAAGCTTAGTTTGTTTTATTATTATTACTAACAACAATACATTCCGTTGTTAAAATCATGCTAGCAATAGAAATCGCATTTTGTAATGCTGAACGTGTTACTTTTGCTGGATCAACAATACCATAATCAAACATATCCCCAAACTCATTTGTTTCAGCATTATAACCAAACTCGAAATATTGTTCTTCAACTAAATCGGTTATAACACTACCATTTTTTCCAGTATTTTCCGCAATTCTTTTAAGTGGTTCTTTAATAGAATCTGCTAAAATATAAGCCCCAATAAGTTGGTCCTCTTTTAAGTTTTGTTTAGCCCATAATTTTAATGGTGTTGATAGATGTGTTAATGTTGCACCACCACCAGGGATAACACCTTCTTCAACGGCGGCACGTGTTGCGTTTATTGCATCTTCTAGTCGTAATTTTTTGTCTTTCATTTCTGTTTCTGTAACAGCGCCAACCTTAATAACTGCAATTCCACCAGAAAGTTTAGCAATTCTATCCTTCAGTTTTTCAATTTCATATGCTGATTCATTCATCGCAATTTGCTTTTTTAATTGCTCACAACGATTTTTAATATTATCTAAATTACCTTCAGTAATAATAGTAGTTGAATCTTTTGTAACAGTTATTCTTGAAGCTTTACCTAATAAATCTAATTCAACACTATCTAAACTTAGGCCTAATTCTTCTGTAATTAAAGTCCCCCCAGTTAAGATTGCAATATCTTCTAATAGAGATTTACGAAGATCCCCAAAACCAGGCGCTCGAATAGCAACAACATTAACAATCCCTCTCAATTTATTAAGAACTAGAGTAGATAATGCTTCTTTTTCAATATCTTCAGCGATTATTAGTAAAGGTTTTTTAGTAAATGCAACTTTTTCTAAAATAGGAATTAAATCTTGTTGAACAAGAGTAAGCTTTTTATTTGTAATTAAAATAAAAGGGTTATCATATTCAACTTCAGCTTTTTCAGCATTTGTAATAAAATATGGAGAAATAAAACCTTTATCTAATCTCATACCTTCCGTTATTGCTAACTCGATAAAGGTATTGTTACTTTCTTCCAAAGAAATAACTCCATCACGGCCCACGGTTTTTAAAGCTCTTGCAATCATGGATCCAATTTCTTTATCGTTACCGGAAGAAATTGTTGCTACTTGTTCTATTGCCATGTTATTTTCAATAGGACGAGCGTAATCTAATATTTGATTAGTTAAATATTTTGTAGCTTTTTCAAGACCAAATTTTAAAGAAATTGGATTTGAACCCGCGGCTACATTCTTCATTCCTTTTTTTACAATTGCATAAGCTAAAACAGTTGCTGTAGTTGTACCATCACCAGCTACATCATTTGTTTTTGAAGCTGCTTGTCTTATTAGAGATACACCAGTATTAAAAATATTATCTTTTAATTCAATTTCTTTAGCAATACTCACTCCATCATTAATTATTTGCGGTGAACCATATTTTTTATCTAAAACTACATTTCTACCTTTTGGGCCTAAAGTAACTGAAACTGCTTCAACTAAGACTTGCATTCCTTTTTCAAGTGCTTGCCTTGCATGTTCTTGATATAATATTTTTTTACTCACTGTTTTGTTGTATTATTAAATAAAAAGGTTGTAGAAGTTATAAAGGTTTTGGTTTTTAAGGAGTTGGAATATAATAAGAATAATATTATTATAAAAATAATATTATTCGTATTATATTTAAGGTTAAGTTATTAATCCCAACCTTTGTCAGATTTAGAAAGAACAAAATTAGCTACATCTTGAATATCAGTTTCAGCTAAACGACCACCAAAAGCTGGCATAGCATTTTTTCCATTTGTTACCTGATAAGTAATCGCATCAACAGTATTCATTGAATTTCTGTCCAAAGCATCTTTTTTTAAAGTTTTGTCAACCATAATAACATTGGCACCACCAACATGACATGCTGAACAATTAGCGACAAAAACGTTTTCCCCATTATTAATGTCTACCGCTTGAGCTGGATTTTGAAAACTAATTAAAGCTAAGCATACAATAAAGAAACCAAAAAAAAAATTTTTCATTAATAATTCTCGTATAGAGTCTTTTTTAATTTAACAAAATAAAAATCTATTATTTTTTTAATATAGAAAGCGAGATTAAAAATCTTTACTACTTTATTTTTTTAATTAATAATAAATTTTACCACCACCCCATTTCTCAGAAACAATCTTAGGTTGTAATAATATATGACCTGCAATATCCACTAGATCATTTTCATCTAATGATCGCATTCTTGTGAAAATATTAGCACTTTTAATACTTGGGTGAATTTCTGCAATTGATTCTAAACCATCATAAGTTTTGGGGTTTTTCATATACTCAACTAAACCATTAATATTATTAAGTGATGGTGTTGCTAAACTTAGAGCTTCAGTGTCAAGACCTAAATTTGGATTTGTTTTTGTAATTCCACCAACATGACATTGCCCACAACTAGAATTAAATAATCGTTTCCCTCTTTTAACTTGTTCGGGAGTTAAGACTGTTGTTTTACCATCACTAGTTACAGGTATTGTTCTTGTTGCTTCATCTAGTTCTATAGCTAAAACTGATGAACCAACTGAATTTGCTAAACAAGCAATGGTTAAACTTATAAAAAATTTTTTGAACATATTAGATTAAACCTATAAAATATTTTAATTACTGAAACAAAAAAACAAGAATTAACAACAAAGTTTACTTAGATTTATTAGAATAAATTTTTGGTAATTTTAATTGTTCTTTGATTTTTTTGGCAATTAAGCCTCTAAGTCGAATATTTTCCCAACCAGCTGCAAGAGCAATGCTGACTAAAAGAACTTGACTGAATAATAGTATTGGATCAAGTCGCCACCCATGAATAATTAAAATAGAGCCATAAATTAACCCTAATGTTGTAAAAAAAATATCTTCATCACGCGATAGTTCTGGTCTTATGATTCTTAAAAAATATAAAATTAGTACACCAAGAATTATTATAAGGCCTAGAAGAAAATTTGCTCCAAAAACTATGTTTATCATGAATTATTAAACTTTTGAAAAATTATTTATTATTAAATTAGAAACTATAAAATCTTTTATCAATTTTTACTTATAGGAATGTAAAAAACAAAAATTAAAAAACTAACTTTTAAAATTTTTGTTTTTAATGACTATTTTTTTGGTGTTACACGAGTTAAAGCATCTTTTTTGCTAACAAAGAATAATGCAAGACTGATAGGTAAAACTACAATAAACCCACCAGCAATTAAGCTGGATAAAAAATTTGTTAAAGATGGTGTCATAATTTTATATTTTCTTTCTTTTCTCTAATAAAATATATTTTCTTGAACTATGCAAAACATCTAATTCTAGAAATAGAAATTAACAGTAAATTTTTGAAGGACCAGAGATTACTTTGCCGATAACGTAATTCAAGCTTATTAAATTTTATAGTATAATCTATTTATATATATATAAATAATAAGATTAGATTATAGATAGTACTTCGGCTAGAGATAATAGGGTGAGGTTGGGCTTTTTATTAAAGTACCCAAGCCCATTTGGAATCTTTTCATTTATAATAATAATGCAATATAATTTCTTTCTACCTTATCATTCTTTTATTCGTATAAAGAAAGATCGTTATAATATTGTAACTATTTCTAACTTAATTAAACTAATAACATATAAGTGTAGTATAATTTTGTATATGGTAAATCCTTGCTCAATGATCTTTAGTATAAGTATATTAAAGAGTAGTAGAAACTGAAATGCATGTTTTTTTCTTTTTCTTTTTAAAAGAAACCAACCCTTCTTTAAGTGCATATAAAGTGTAATCTTTTCCAATCCCTACATTATCACCTGGTTTAAAACTTAATCCTCTTTGTCTTATTAAAATATTACCAGCTTGTACTTGATGCCCTTGGAAACATTTAACTCCAAGACGCTTTGAGTTAGAATCTCGTCCATTTTTTGTACTTCCCGCACCTTTTTTATGAGCCATTTTTCCTTATTTACTAATTTATGAAAAATAATTTGTTTCTTTATTCAAATCATATTGGTCTTTGTAATTTTTAGCTTGGTTAAAATGAAGTTTATAAATGAAGAACAAATTAAATAATAGTAATAGTATATTAGATAATAATTAGTGTACACCTATAATATATAATTGGTTATAGAATTTTGTAAACTTCATTTTTAAGGAGTATCATACCTTTCCCTAGTTCATAATTTTTTTTAGTTAGTAGAAAGGCTATAAAGAAAAATTTTTTATTTTTCCTAAACTATAAATTAAAATAAAAATACTTTTTTAAGATATACTATGGTATGATAAGTTTTGTAAAAACTTGAAAGTTTAAAAATTTATTTTAATTATCCTTTAGTAAAATATTATAAATAAAAAATTAATGAAAAATCTAAAACAAACAACATTCTTAAATGATAAAGAACTTATTGATTCTGTTGAAAGTATTCATATTAAAAAGAATTTATCAAAAATATTTGTAGGTGACACAGTAAAGATTGGAATATTTATTAAGGAGGGTAATAAAGAGAGAATCCAATACTATCAAGGTATTATTTTAGGAAAAAATAATAGTGGGATTAATTTAACAATTTCAGTTAGAAAAGTATTCCAGGGTATCGGTGTCGAAAGAAATTTTTTAATACATTCTCCTAAATTTGAATCGATTGAAATAATTAAATCTTCTCGTGTAAGAAGATCAAAATTATATTATTTACGTAGTATTGTAGGTAAAGGAAGTCGTCTAAAACAAAGGTTTAGAACTAAGTAATCTGCATCTGGCTGGGTTCGAACCAGCGGTGTTCTAATAAGAAGACGGATTATGAGTCCGTTGCCTTCAACCACTCGGCCACAAATGCGAAAATTTATTCTATAAATTTCATTTTATAATTCATAGAAGTGAGGAGCTGGTGGGACTCGAACCCACGTCCATTTAAAATAATCATTAAACTAATCAATGGAATCACAGATTTAGTTATTAATTAGTTTACTTTCGTTACGTTTAACACAATAAATAAACAAATTTCTAACAAGAAAGTTGATGAGTTTATGTTTATTTTATATGAACAATAAATAAAATTAAAATACTTTATTTATTATAATAATAATACCAAAACTAAAGTTTTGTAAAGTTTTAGGGAAAAATAATCTTATTCTTATTTCAATCAACAATTATATAATTGATTGAGATTAAAATTCAAGAAATTTATGCAAAGACTTGATTTTTATTAAAATTAATAATGTTGTTTGCAATTACTGTATTTTTTAAGTATTTAAATCTGCTTAGTGATTAATAAAATTATAAATGTCGAAACCAGTACAGCCCCTTAATTAATATAATACCTTAATTATGAATAATTCATTATAGTTCTTAAAAGTATCTATTAATAGTATATACCAAAGCTAAGACAAAATATAAAATAGTTAATATTTGAATTAATTTATCGATTGATTTTTCTGCTCTACGAGAACTTTCAAAAAGTTTAAATGGGTCTAAATTTTCTTGTAAGCTCTGTTCATTAGGACTTCTAACTAGTATAATAAGAACTAATGAAAAATTGAGTATTATTGATAATATACTAAAAATGTTAACATTACTCATAACAGTATATTTTTATAGATAACAAATAATTTAATAAAGTTAATAATTTAATTATTATTGATTATTTTAATTTACTTTTTTATTCTCCTTGAACTTTTAATAATAGAAACCCAAGAGATAATCCGATTAGCACCATACTGAAACATAAAACACCGATTGATAAAATTTCTCCACCCATAAATTATTACATCCTTATGCTTAAAATTATATAATCTTAAAATCCATTACGGCCCCAAACGATTAGCGAAAGAGAAAACGTAAATATCATCATAATTGTAGCCCAACCTAAGCTAATTATATCCATGAGTATTCCTTAATTTTTGAAAATATATAATCAATATAAAATTTATTATATACTTTAATTTAACTCTAGGTCAAAATCAATATAATTTAATATCTACTTACTTTAACGAGTGATTTTTATAAAATGTTTATTATTATTATATTTAGTATATAATATATAATAATACTAAATAGGAGAGGCTAGATGAACTAAAAAAAAAAGGAATAAAATTAGCTTTAGTTGTAGGTGTTCCGGTTTGAGTATAAAACAAAGTCCGAACTTAAAATTCTTTATTCGTGAAATTAGTAAATACGAAATTGGAATAATTTAGTGATTTTCACTAATCGGAATGAGAAATAAATAAAGCTTTAAATTAAAACTGTAATAATTAAATATTAATTTATACTAGGGGTAAAATCTATGACTAAATCAATTAACAGTAATAAAAATAATGAAACAAACGCATCAAAAACAAAAACTCCTGCAAAGGAGTCTTTACTTACACCTCGCTTTTATACAACGGATTTTGATGCAATGGCTAACTTAGACATCAATTCAAATAAGTCAGAGCTTGAATGTATTATAGAAGAATTTCGTATGGATTATAACCAACATCATTTTATTCGTGATCAAGAGTTTAATCAATCTTGGGCTCATTTTGATAAACGTACAAAATCTCTTATTACGGAATTTTTAGAAAGATCATGTACAGCTGAATTTTCAGGATTTCTATTATATAAGGAATTATCAAGAAACCTTAAAACGAAAAACCCTTTATTAGCTGAAGGATTTGCTTTTATGTCTAGAGATGAAGCGAGACACGCAGGGTTTTTAAATAAATCAATGAGTGATTTTAATTTAAGTCTTGATTTAGGGTTTTTAACTAAAAGCCGTAAATATACTTTTTTTTCACCTAAATTTATTTTTTATGCTACATATTTATCAGAAAAAATTGGTTATTGGCGATATATAACTATATATAGACATTTAGAAAAAAACCCTGGGTATCGTATTTATCCAATATTTAGATTTTTTGAAAGTTGGTGCCAAGATGAAAATAGACATGGAGACTTTTTTGCTGCTATTTTAAAATCCCAACCAGAATTATTAACTACTAATGTTGCTAAAATTTGGTGTAGATTTTTTCTATTATCAGTTTTTGCAACTATGTACTTAAATGACTTCCAAAGAAGTAGTTTTTATGCTACCTTAGGTTTAGATGCTCGTAAATTTGATATACATGTAATCAAAAAAACAAATCAAAGTGCCGGACGTTTATTTCCTGTTATTTTAAATGTAAACCATCCAAGTTTCTTCAAACGTCTAGACAAATGTGCTGAGGCAAATTTATCATTAATAGAAATTGATGTGAAAGAAAAAGAACATTACGGTCATATTTTACAGAATTTTATGTTCTTTTTCCAACGTACAGGAAACTATTCTATTATATTAATTAATTTAATAAAGATAGGATTAATGAAACCTCTAAATTCTGAAAAAGATTGGCATACTATATATTAAATGGGTCTTGGTTATTATTTTGTCATTTAAATTTTAATAGACAAAATCAATAAGTTACTGTTAAAGAGTAGTTATTCTTCCCAGTATAGAGATAAAATTAACTGTGATTAATTATATAAGGAAAATATTATTATGAATAATAATAATGCACGGGTAGGGGGAATTGCTCCCGATTTTGAGGCAATAGCAGTTTATGACGAAGAGCGTTATAAAATCCGATTATCAGATTACCGTAAAAAAAAATATGTTGTTCTATTTTTTTATCCATTAAATTTTACTTTTGTTTGCCCTACTGAAATAACTTCCTTTAGTGATCGCTTTAAAGAATTCAGTTCACTGGACACTGAAGTTTTAGCTGTTTCTGTTGATAGTGAATATTCACATTTATCATGGGTACAAACAAAACGGGAAGATGGAGGTTTAGGACCATTAAGTTATCCTCTAGTTTCTGACTTGAAAAAAGAAATTAGTAATTCTTATAATATTTTACATGATTCTGGGGTTGCTTTACGTGGTTTATTTATTATTGATAAAAAAGGCGTTATACAATATTCAACTACGAATAATTTATCTTTTGGTCGTAGTGTTGATGAAACCTTAAGAATTTTACAAGCTATTCAACATATAACAGAAAACCCTGATGAGGTTTGTCCTAGTGATTGGGAACCTGGTGATGAAACAATTTATATCTAAAAATTGACGTATTACGTATTAATCGAGAAAATAAAACGAGGTTCTTAAAATAATTATTAATTCAGGATATAAAAATATATAGAGATCAAAAAAAATTATGCCAAAACTTAAAACAAGAAAAGCTGCAAAAAAACGTTATAAACTTCTTGCAGGAAAAAGATTTGTTAGACGTAAAGCTTTTAAGGGACATCTTTTAGAAAAAAAATCTGCTAAGCAAAAGAGAAATTTATCAAACACCATTATAGTAAGTAAATCAGATACTAAAGCAATAAGAAAAATGTTAGTTTGTTAACCTATAACGATAACAAAATTAATGGTAAGAGTTAAGCGAGGGAATGTTGCTAGGAACCGTAGAAACAAAATTTTAAAACTTGCAAAAGGGTTTTCTGGTGCTCATTCAAGTTTATTCCGTGTAGCAAATCAACAAGTAATTAAAAGCTTGATATATGCATATCGTGGAAGAAAAGAGAAGAAAAGAATATTTCGTCAATTATGGATTACAAGGATAAATGCTGCAGTAAGTAATTACAACTTAAAGTATAGCAGATTCATCCATAATTTAAAACGATCAAAAATTCTTCTAAACCGTAAAATGTTATCCCAATTAGCTATTTTAGACCCGTCAGCTTTTTCTGTTATAGTTGAAGTAAGCCAGTAAAATGATTTGAACAAAAAAGGGGAAATTTTCTTTTTTGTTCAAATCATTGTCGTTAATTTATTAATTAAAAGAATATTTAAAAGAATTATGAAAAGAACTATTTCAGTATTAGTTGAAAAGGATGCAGGAGGATTAGTTCGTATTGTAAGCTTATTAACTAGAAGACGATTCCAGATTGAAAGTATTACTATGGCAGCATGCGAAAGAAAATGTTATGAACGAATAACAATAGTAGTAATAAATCAAAGCGATGGCTCAGATGCCGCTAGCCAGTTAACTAAGCAAATAAAAAAATTAATTAATGTTGTAAATGTTCAAGATATAACGTACTTACCTTTAGTACAGAGAGAATTAGTTTTAATAAAACTACAAGTAAATATTATAGAACGAGAGGAAATTATAAGGTTAGCTGACATATTTAGATTTAAAATTAATGATATCACAGAATCTACACTTATCATAGAAGTAACAGCCGATCCTGGAAAAATTGTGGCTCTTCAAAAAATATTAGAAAAATATAATATTTTGCAATTATCTAGAACGGGAGAAATTGCTCTAACACGTGAATCTTCAGTAAGTACTTCTTCATTAAAAGAATATCCTGAATTTGAAGCTGACACTGGTAGAAATTATTTTAAAAATGTTGAAGAATTATTTTATAACGATTCTTATAAACCTTCATAAGCTTAACCCAAACCATAAAAAGCTGCTAATAGATTTTATAATGGTTAGTCTTAAACTAAATGATTAAAACATTAAGACTTATATATTAATCTTAATATTAAAAAATAATTTTGAATGCTAATTTTCTAGTACCAGCTAATATTAAAGTTTGATTCTTAAATATCAGACTTTAATATATTAAACTACTATACTTTATTGATAAAGTCCATAGAATAAAAATATTCTAGAGTTAGAAATTCTTCTAAAATAATAAGTCGAATGAAAGATAAGAGGAATGTCGAGAATTTTTTTGGCTAAATGACATCCAACTACCAGGCTTTTCTTGGTAAGATAAACATTCATTAACATCCCATTCTGAGAGATATAATTTTTTTTTAGAAAAAAAATTTATACACAGTAGAGTAGGAGATTGAGGGAAAAATGGTCTTTTTTTTTTATGATACTTTTTCTTTTCATTATGTTTTTGCTCAACAATAAAATAAATTTCACAATTGTCTATACGATTACAATTCAAACAAATACACATAATTTTTTTTGTTTTAATTATAATATATTTTTACTTGGGGGTGGAGGGACTTGAACCCTCACGATTTGCATCAACGGATTTTCATTTCGATATGATTTTCATCAATAATAAAAAAGTATATATACATTTTTTTTTCAAAATTGGACTCTCTCTTTACCAATTAAGGTAGTTCCCGTCGAGTCTCTGCACCTTAATTAATACTTAACTATACTAATTCTTGGCTCAAGATTGTCTTATCGTGATTATGACTTAGATTTCCTTGAATTTGAGAACTTACTTCGCTAATCACGTTAATGATTTGATGCTCAAAGTTTTAAGTCCGTTGCGTCTACCATTCCGCCACACCCCCAGATACACCAATACATCATATAATAACTATCTTAAAAATTTAATTTTAAAGCTATCGGTTAGTTTAAATTTTTTAAAATTAGGCGACACCCAGATTCGAACTGGGGATAGAGGATTTGCAATCCACGGCCTTACCACTTGGCTATATCGCCTTTAGAAATCAAATAACCTTAGAGTAATCAAATTAAACTAGTTACAGTATATTAGAAATCTATAGACAACTCTTTTTAAGTAATTTAATATATAATTATATTATATATATTAATATAAAATTAATAAAAATTATCTTTTTATTTATTAACAGAGAAAAGTTAATACCTTTATAGAGTATAGTATGTATGTACCTTAGGGACTTCTAAATTATTCCCTCATTAAAGGATAAAAACTATTAAGAGCTTGTTGCTGGCTTCGGAGAATCTATATGCCTGAGAATGTGCAGGAAAGAACTCGATTAAAAAGTGAGCGTTACGAATCAGGTGTAATTCCATATGCCAAAATGGGATATTGGGATGCTGATTATAACGTTAAAGACACTGATATTCTAGCTCTATTCCGTATAACTCCACAACCAGGCGTAGATCCCGTAGAAGCTGCCGCTGCTGTTGCGGGTGAATCTTCTACTGCAACATGGACGGTAGTTTGGACAGACTTATTAACTGCTTGCGATATCTATAGAGCAAAAGCATATAGAGTAGATCCAGTACCTGGAACAAGCGACCAATACTTTGCATATATCGCTTATGAATGTGATTTATTTGAGGAAGGTTCTCTTGCGAACTTAACAGCCTCTATTATTGGTAACGTTTTCGGTTTTAAAGCTGTTAAAGCTTTACGTCTAGAAGACATGAGAATTCCTTTTGCTTACTTAAAAACTTTCCAAGGTCCAGCAACTGGGGTTGTTGTGGAAAGAGAAAGATTAGACAAATTTGGTCGTCCTTTCTTAGGTGCTACTGTAAAACCTAAATTAGGTCTTTCAGGTAAAAACTACGGGCGTGTAGTTTATGAAGGTTTATGTGGTGGTCTTGATTTCCTTAAGGATGATGAGAACATTAACTCACAACCATTCATGCGTTGGAAAGAACGTTTCTTATACTGTATGGAAGGTGTTAACCGTGCCGCTGCTGCAACAGGTGAAGTTAAAGGTTCTTACCTTAACATTACTGCTGCAACAATCGAACAAATGTATGAACGTGCAGAATACGCTCATTCAATTGGTACTGTTATTGTAATGGTCGATTTAGTTATTGGTTATACTGCTATTCAAACTATGGCGATCTGGGCAAGAAAAGCTGAGATGATTTTACATTTACATCGTGCAGGTAATTCTACTTATGCTCGTCAAAAAAACCATGGTATTAATTTCCGAGTTATCTGTAAATGGATGCGTATGTGTGGTGTAGACCATATCCATGCTGGTACGGTTGTTGGTAAATTAGAAGGAGATCCTTTAATGGTTAGAGGATTCTACAACACTTTATTATTAACTCAACTTAAAATTAATTTAGCCGAAGGTTTATTCTTCGACATGGATTGGGCATCTCTTAGAAAATGTGTTCCTGTAGCTTCTGGTGGAATCCATTGTGGTCAAATGCACCAACTTCTTTACTATTTAGGTGACGATGTAGTTCTACAATTTGGTGGTGGTACTATTGGTCACCCTGATGGTATTCAATCCGGTGCAACAGCAAACCGTGTTGCTCTAGAATCTATGGTTTTAGCTCGTAATGAAGGTCGTGATTATGTTGGAGAAGGTCCTGAAATCCTACGTAACGCAGCGGCTACTTGTGGTCCTTTAAAAGCAGCGTTAGATTTATGGAAAGATATTACTTTCGAGTATACTTCAACAGATACACCTGACTTCGTTGAGCTTCCGACTGAAAGCAAATAGTATACTGAAAGCAAATTTATAGGACATGAATTCTAAATAATTTTATTTTTCTTATTCAAATTCTATTGAGTATTTTGTTATAAAATTTAGACTTGACCTTAAATTTGTTATAACTTCAGAAAAAATACTTAATACCCCATATTATTTTAAGCGAAAGTAGAGAGCAAATAAAAATTTTAGTATATAACTAAAAATAAAATTTCTATAATTTATCTTTAAAGAATATTTGAATAGTGATGAGAGTTACACAAGGATGTTTTTCGTTTTTACCAGATCTAAGTGATGAGCAAATTAAAAAACAAGTTGCTTATGCTATGACAAAAGGATGGGCTGTTAGTGTAGAATGGACAGATGATCCCCACCCACGTAATTCATATTGGGAATTATGGGGTCTTCCTTTATTTGACATTCAAGATCCTGCTGCAGTAATGTATGAACTTGGTGAATGTAGAAAAGTTAACCCAGAAGGTTACATTAAAATCAACGCGTTTGATGCTAGTATCGGTACAGAAAGTTGTGTATTATCATTTCTGGTACAACGACCTTCAAACGAACCTGGTTTCTATCTAGAACGTAATGAAATTGGTGGTCGTAACATTCAATACACGATTTCAAGTTATGCTGTTCAAGCAAGACCTGCTGGAGACCGTTATTAAGGATAAGACATCATTTTTTCTAATTTTCTAGAAACTTGATGACTACTATAGTCTTTTTAAAGGTTTTAAGTTAGTTTTGTTTTCAGAAAAGCTTTGGAAGCTCAACATTATTTGTTGTGCTGGTTAGCAATTTTTTGTAGAAATACAAAGTTAATCTAACAATTAGTTTCCTTTTTCGATATAATATTTTAAGTTTAGAAGTTATTACTAAACTTAAAATATTATATCTTTGATGCTTATATCTGAATTTTTATAGCATTTGACAAAGTTATATTCATATCATATATATGTATATATACATACTATTACAATTTATAAGCGTTATTCTAGAAGCTATTAAAAAAGTAATAATTTTTAGATAAATGGGCTCATCGTCTAATGGATAAAGACCGGAACCTTCTAAGTTTCTAATGTAGGTTCAATTCCTTCTGGGCCTGCTCAAATAAATATTTAGAAATTATTTTTTATACTTTTAGTATAAAAAATAATTTAAGCCCCCATCGTCTAGAGGCCTAGGACATCTCCTTTTCACGGAGGGAACAGGGATTCGAATTCCCTTGGGGGTAAAGTATAATAGTGTTCAAAAAATATTTCTATTTACAAAAATAAAATATTTCTCATACTTATTTTATATAAATTTATAAAAACTTATTGTTAAAGTAAATTCCATATTAGTATAATATATAGTTTCTTTTTAATAGAAAATTAGTTATAATATATTAGTGAAAACTCAATTCGGAATAGTATAATTATTTCATGAGACTTGAGCGTTTCCTATCTTTATGTCTCCAGAGAGGAAAAGGTAATGAACTCCAATAAGCAAGCAGCCAAAGTTAAAGTTCTTGTTGATCGTGATGCTAACAAAACTAGTTTCGAAAAATGGGCTAAGCCGGGGCATTTTTCGCGTACATTGTCTAAAGGCCCAAAAACAACTACTTGGATTTGGAATTTACACGCAGATGCACATGATTTTGATAGTCAAACAAACTCTTTAGAAGAAGTTTCTAGAAAAATTTTTAGTGCACATTTTGGACAACTAGCAATAATATTTTTATGGATAAGTGGGATGCATTTTCACGGTGCTTATTTCTCGAATTATTTAGCATGGTTAAATAATCCTATTAGTATTAAGCCAAGTGCACAAGTCGTGTGGCCTATTGTTGGTCAAGAAATCTTAAATGGAGATGTTGGTGGTAATTTTCAAGGTGTTCAAATAACATCAGGATTTTTCCAATTATGGCGTGCTGAGGGTATAACAAGTGAAATTGAATTATACTGGACTGCCATTGGTGGATTAATTATGTCTGGGTTAATGTTATTTGGAGGCTGGTTCCATTATCACAAAGCTGCTCCCAAATTAGAGTGGTTTCAAAACGCAGAATCAATGTTAAATCATCATTTATCTGGTTTATTAGGTTTAGGTTGTTTAGCTTGGTCTGGACACCAAATTCATGTAGCATTACCTATTAATAAATTATTAGATGCTGGTGTTGGTTCACAAGAAATTCCTTTACCTTATGAATTTATTATTAATAGGGAATTAATTGGTCAGCTTTACCCAAGTTTCAAAAAAGGTATAGTTCCTTTCTTTTCATTAAATTGGGGCGAATATTCTGATTTTTTAACGTTTAAAGGTGGCTTAAACCCCGTAACAGGTGGCCTTTGGTTAAGTGATACTGCTCATCATCATTTAGCTTTAGCAGTCTTATTTATCGTTGCAGGACATATGTACCGTACAAATTGGGGAATTGGACATAGTATGAAAGAAATTTTAGAAGCTCATAAAGGGCCCTTTACTGGTGCTGGCCATACAGGTCTTTATGAAATTTTAACAACTTCATGGCATGCACAACTAGCAATTAATCTAGCAATGATGGGATCGTTAAGCATTATAGTTGCTCATCATATGTATGCAATGCCTCCATATCCTTATATTGCTACTGATTATGCTACGCAACTTTCTTTATTTACTCATCATATGTGGATTGGGGGATTCTGTATTGTCGGTGGTGCAGCACATGGGGCTATTTTTATGGTTCGTGATTATAACCCAGCAAAAAACTATAATAATTTATTAGATAGAGTTGTTCGTCATAGAGATTCTATTATTTCTCATTTAAATTGGGTTTGTATATTCCTAGGTTTTCATAGTTTTGGGTTATACATACATAATGATACAATGAGAGCATTAGGGCGTGCACCAGATATGTTTTCCGATACAGGTATTCCTTTAAAACCTATTTTTGCACAGGCAATTCAAAATTTACATTTATTAGCACCAAGTAGTACTGCACCAAATGCTTTAACAACAGCAAGTTACGTTTTTGGTGGTGATATTGTTTCTATTGGATCAAAAATCGCTATAATGCCAATAAAATTGAGTACAGCTGATTTTATGGTTCACCATATTCATGCTTTCACAATCCATGTAACTGTTTTAATTTTATTAAAAGGTGTTTTATATGCTCGTAGTTCAAAATTAATCCCTGATAAATCTAATTTAGGTTTCCGTTTCCCTTGTGATGGGCCAGGAAGAGGCGGTACTTGTCAAGTTTCAGCTTGGGATCATATATTTTTAGGTTTATTCTGGATGTACAACTCAATTTCAGTAGTTATATTCCATTTCAGTTGGAAAATGCAATCTGATGTTTGGGGATCAGTAACACCAACAGGAGCAGTTTCTCACATCACTGGTGGTAACTTTACCCAAAGTTCAATTACTATTAATGGATGGTTAAGAGATTTTTTATGGGCACAAGCATCACAAGTAATTCAATCATATGGATCTGCGTTATCTGCTTATGGTTTAATCTTCCTTGGAGCGCATTTCATTTGGGCATTTAGTTTAATGTTCTTATTTAGTGGTCGTGGCTATTGGCAAGAGCTTATTGAATCAATTGTTTGGGCTCATAACAAAATTAAAGTTGCACCAGCAATTCAACCTCGAGCATTAAGTATTACTCAAGGTCGAGCTGTAGGATTAGCGCATTATCTATTAGGTGGTATTGGAACAACGTGGTCTTTCTTCTTAGCAAGAATTATTTCTGTAGGATAAAATTAACGAGGTAAAATATTTATGGTAACTAAATTTCCAAAATTTAGCCAAGCTTTAGCACAAGATCCGACAACTAGAAGAATTTGGTTTGGTATTGCAACAGCCCATGATTTTGAAACACATGATGGGATGACAGAAGAAAATTTATATCAAAAAATCTTTGCTTCTCATTTCGGTCATTTAGCAATTATTTTTCTTTGGACATCTGGTAATTTATTCCATGTTGCTTGGCAAGGGAACTTTGAACAATGGTCTCTAAACCCATTAAAAGTAAAACCAATTGCACATACAATTTGGGATCCACATTTTGGTGAGCTTGCAATGAAAGCTTTCACAAAAGGTGGTGCATTTTACCCAGTAAATATTTCTTATTCAGGTGTTTACCATTGGTGGTATACTATTGGAATGAGAACAAATAATGATTTATATGTAGGGTCTATTTTTTTAATCGCGTTATCTAGTTTATTATTATTTGCTGGTTGGTTACATTTGCAACCAAAATTCCGTCCAAGCCTATCTTGGTTTAAAACTAATGAGTCACGTTTAAACCATCATTTAACAGGTTTATTTGGTGTAAGCTCTTTAGCATGGACAGGACATTTAGTTCATGTTGCTATTCCGGCATCTCGTGGTATCCATGTTGGTTGGGATAATTTCTTAACAACTTTACCGCATCCAGATGGTTTAACTCCATTTTTTGATGGTAATTGGAATGCCTATTCTCAAAATCCTGATACCGTAGAACATATTTTTGGTACAAATACAGGTGCAGGTACTGCTATTCTTACATTCTTAGGTGGTTTCCACCCACAATCTAAATCTCTTTGGCTTACTGATATAGCACATCATCATCTTGCAATTGCAATTGTATTTATAATTGCTGGGCATATGTATAGAACAAATTTTGCGATTGGCCATAATATGAAAGAAATTCTAGATGCACATCGTCCACCTGGTGGAAGATTAGGTGCAGGGCATCGAGGATTATTTGATACAATAACAAACTCTTTACATATTCAACTTGGTTTAGCTCTAGCAGCATTAGGTGTAATTACATCTTTAGTTGCTCAACATATGTACGCAATACCTCCTTATGCTTTTATGGCAAAAGATTTTACAACTCAAGCAGCTCTTTATACACATCATCAGTATATAGCTGGTTTTTTAATGGTAGGTGCATTTGCACACGGGGCAATTTTTTTTGTTAGAGATTATGATCCAGAAGCAAACCAGGATAATGTTTTAGCTAGAATGCTTGAGCATAAAGAAGCAATTATTTCTCATTTAAGTTGGGTTAGTTTATTTTTAGGTTTCCATACATTAGGACTATATATTCATAACGATACTGTAGTTGCATTTGGGCAGCCTGAGAAACAAATATTAGTAGAACCTGTTTTCGCACAATTTATCCAAGCGGCTTCAGGAAAAGCCGTTTATGGTTTTGATCTTTTATTATCTTCGAAAGAAAGTCCTGCTAGCGTTGCCGGAAGCGAAATCTGGATACCTGGTTGGATAGAAGCAATTAATAGTGATAAAAATGATTTATTTTTAACTATTGGGCCTGGTGATTTTTTAGTACACCATGCTATTGCTTTAGGATTACATACTACAACATTAATCTTAGTTAAAGGGGCTTTAGATGCCCGTGGTTCTAAATTAATGCCAGATAAAAAAGATTTTGGTTATAGTTTTCCTTGTGATGGTCCAGGTCGTGGTGGTACTTGTGATATTTCAGCTTGGGATGCTTTTTATTTATCAATGTTTTGGATGTTAAACACAATTGGTTGGGTTACTTTCTATTGGCATTGGAAACATGTTACAATTTGGCAAGGTAATGCAGCTCAGTTTAATGAGTCTTCGAACTATATTATGGGTTGGTTACGTGATTATTTATGGTTAAATTCATCTCCATTAATAAATGGTTATAATCCTTATGGTATGAATAGTTTATCTGTATGGGCCTGGATGTTCTTATTTGGACATTTAATTTGGGCTACTGGGTTTATGTTCTTAATTTCATGGAGAGGATACTGGCAAGAGCTTATAGAAACATTAGTTTGGGCTCATGAACGTACACCTCTTGCGAACTTAGTTCGTTGGCGTGACAAACCTGTTGCTCTATCAATTGTTCAAGCTAGATTAGTTGGGCTAGTTCATTTTACAGTCGGGTATATTTTAACTTATGCTGCTTTTGTTATAGCTTCAACGACTGGAAAATTTGGTTAATTTAGATTATACTATTGTTTAGGTTTGTATATTAAAGTATAATATTACTTTAATATACAAATTTAATAAAATATAAAAAAATTAATTAAGGAATGTTCTATGGCTAAACAATCAATGATTGAAAGAGAAAAAAAACGAGAAAGATTAGTTATAAAATATAGCGAAAAACGAAAGTCACTTCTTTTAGAATTTAAAAAGGCAAATACTTTTTCTGATCAAATGAAAGTTCATAAAAAAATAGAAAAGCTACCAAGAAATAGCTCACGTATAAGATTAAGAAACCGTTGTTGGCGAACTGGTCGTAGTCGAGGGGTTTATAGAGATTTTGGTTTATGCCGACACATGGTTAGAGAAATGGCACATAATTGTTTATTGCCTGGTATAAGAAAAGCTAGTTGGTAATTAAAAATTTAAAATAGGAGAGATAATATAATTATTATCTCTCTTTTTTATAGACCAAGTTTATTTCCGCGACGGTATTGTAAAAAAGCAGCAACGAATAAACCAATTAAAGTTACTGGGATAAGACCTAAGACCATACCAAAAAGAAGAGGTTCAATCATAATATAAAAATATATAAATAATTATTAAAGTGATTAAGGGTATTGCGTTTAAAAAGTTTGAATAATCAGAAGATATTAGTCCCGTATTCTAGACACTAATATATTTCTACAAAATCACTATTTATAAGTTTGTTTATCTAAAACCAACTGAAGCTTGCCACAGGAAAGCAAGTAATAAAAAAAGAACTGGAACAATTGGTAAAATATCTACAATTGGACTATACATTGAGTACAGTTCTGGTAACTTTGTTAGTAATATGATTTCCATATTTTATTAGCCTTTTTGTAAAAATACTATCGAACCATTATATTCAATAAAATAGAGTTAGATATACTATAGTATATAGTAAGACAATAGATTTTATTTACCTTAACTCCTAACTTTCTAATTCTTTTATGTTTTCTCCTCTATAGGGTACCTTTCAACTTTTTGTATCACTATTTTTCTCCTAGTAATTTAAAAATATTTAAAAAGATCAGTTTGATCGGAAATTTAATAAATCGATTATTTATTTTACGGTAAATAAATTTCAACAGAAAAATAAAATATAATCTTAAATTTCATAATCTTAAATTAAATATAAAGGGAATTCTAGTTTTATGTAAACCAACCATAGCTATGTAAACCTTGCCCTAAAAAATTAACCCCAAGATAACAAATCCAAACAACAAAGAACCCGATACTTGCTAAAAGAGCTGGTTTTTTTCCATTTAAACCTACTATTAGTCGAAGATGTAAGTAGGCTGCGAAAATTAACCAAGTTATTAAAGCCCAAGTTTCTTTTGGATCCCAACTCCAATAAGATCCCCAAGCTTCATTTGCCCAAACAGCACCGGCTATTATACCAATAGTCAAAAAAGGAAATCCTAAACTTATAGCTCTATAACTCCAATTATCGATATTATATAAAAATTTTGTACGGTTATTTATAACAATATCTTCTTCCTCGTTATAGATTACATCTAGACCTAGATATAAAAATTGGCTTTTGGTTAGGTTTAAAGTTTTTCTCATATGCTTTTCATATTCAGCAGCTCTAACTGGTATCGTTTTTATATAATCTTCAAGTTCTAAAAATGAACCTACATAAACTATTGCGAATGATGACCCAATAATTAATATAGCATAACTTAACATCATTAAACTAACGTGCATCATTAACCAATTTGACTGTAGGGCTGGAACTAAAGCACTTGCTTTTTGCATCTCAAGGGGTAGTGTTAATGCAGCAAAACCAGTAATAAATAAAACAATTGGTACAATAATACATCCAAATAATAAACTTTGAGTTTTAGACTCTAAAGCTTGAGAAACAAATAAAAGTATACATGATAGAAACAGTAGAGATTCATATAAATTACTTAAAGGAAAATAGCCAAATTGAATCCAACGATTTAATAAAAAAACAAATAGACTTAAGGTTGCAAATCGTGAAGTAATTTTTGCTAAAGTACTAAAAACTTTTATATTTTTAAACCCTAAACTAAACCAATAGAAAATGGTAGAGACAAGACAGCAAGCAAACAGGATATTATTAAATATATTACTATCATTACAAACGTTAAAAAAATCCTGAAAAAACATTATTACCCCCTATTTTTATAATATAATTAAAATTGCCACGAATGTACGTAATTAGTATAGCTTATATATTTACAAAAAAACCAAACATCAAAAAAGTTAGGTAACTAAATATATAATTAAAGACTAAAAATCTACAGTAAAAAAGTTAAAAATTATGAAATAAAAAAAAAACAAACTATTTATAGTAATTAAAATTCTATTATATGATATAAATGTATATATATTAAATATTTAGATTATAATATATAATAAGATAACACAATAATATAATATTATATAATAATATAAGATTATTAAAAAACTATATTATACTATTCTTATATCATTTATACCAATCAATATCTCTTAAGAGCAACTATTATTAATAATTATTTATTAAACCAAATAATAATAATTTAGTTAACACATAATAAAAATCAGGAGTCATATATGAAACTAGCGGTTTATGGTAAAGGTGGTATCGGTAAATCAACAACAAGTTGCAATATTTCTGTCGCTCTTTCTAGACGAGGAAAACGTGTTTTACAAATTGGTTGTGATCCAAAGCATGATAGTACATTTACATTAACTGGTTTTTTAATTCCAACGATTATTGATACATTACAAGCTAAAGATTATCATTATGAAGATATTTGGCCAGAAGACGTTATATACCAAGGTTACGGAGGAGTGGATTGTGTTGAAGCAGGAGGACCACCTGCTGGAGCTGGTTGTGGAGGTTATGTTGTAGGGGAAACAGTAAAACTTTTAAAAGAATTAAATGCATTTGATGAATATGATGTAATTTTATTTGATGTTTTAGGAGATGTTGTTTGTGGTGGTTTTGCTGCACCATTAAATTATGCTGATTATTGTTTAATTGTAACAGATAATGGTTTTGATGCTTTATTTGCCGCAAATAGAATCGCTGCTTCAGTAAGGGAAAAAGCTAGAACACATGCATTAAGACTGGCGGGACTTATAGGTAATAGAACAGCTACTCGAGATTTAATTGATAAATATATTAATGCAGTGCCAATGCCCGTTTTAGAAGTCTTACCTCTTATTGAAGATATTAGGGTTTCAAGAGTAAAGGGTAAAACTTTATTTGAGATGACAGAATCTGATAATTCTTTATATTATATTTGTGAATACTACCTAAATGTAGCAGACCAACTTATTGCGAACCCTGAAGGTGTAGTTCCAAAAGAAGCTGCAGATCGTGAATTATTTAGTTTACTATCTGATTTCTATTTAAACCCAACACAAAAAGATGAAGATACATTAGAATTTGATACTATTGAAAATGATTTGAATGAAGTATTTTCGATTTAGTCTAAAAAAATTAGACTTATAAATTTTAATTTTTTAGTAAAAGGATTTATATGAATCAGCTAAAACATGTAGATAACAACGATTTAAAAGAAAAGATAAATTTTGAATGCGAAACAGGTAATTATCATACCTTTTGTCCAATTAGTTGCGTTGCTTGGTTGTACCAAAAAATTGAAGATAGTTTCTTTTTAGTTATTGGTACAAAGACTTGCGGGTACTTTTTGCAAAACGCTTTGGGAGTAATGATTTTTGCTGAACCCCGTTATGCTATGGCTGAACTAGAAGAAGGTGATATATCAGCACAATTAAGTGATTATGAAGAACTAAAACGCTTATGTTTACAAGTAAAAAGGGACCGAAACCCTAGTGTAATCTTTTGGATTGGTACATGTACAACAGAAATCATCAAAATGGATTTAGAAGGTATTGCACCAAAGTTAGAAGCAGAAATAAGCCTCCCAATTGTAGTCGCAAGAGCAAATGGACTTGATTATGCGTTTACACAAGGTGAGGATACTGTATTAGCCGCTTTAGCACAACGACCAAATGCAAAGCAGTTAGAAATTCAATTAGAAAAAGTAATCTCACCCGATAATGATTATGTTGAACATGTACCTCTTATTTTGTTTGGTTCTATACCTGACCCAGTTGTTAATCAACTGACTTTAGAGTTGAAAAAACAAGGTATTCGAGTTTCAGGTTGGCTACCCTCAAAACGTTATACTGAATTACCTCTTATTAATGAAGGGAATTATGTTTGTGGAGTAAATCCATATTTAAGTAGAACTGCAACAACCTTAATGAGAAGAAGAAAATGTAAATTAATTGGTGCTCCATTCCCCATTGGACCGGATGGTACAAGAGCTTGGTTAGAAAAGATTTGTCATGTTTTTGATATTGAACCCAAAGGGTTACAGGAGAGAGAAGATGAAATATGGGAAAAATTAAAATATTATGTTAGCTTAATTGATGGTAAAAGTGTATTCTTTATGGGTGACAATTTATTAGAAATTTCATTAGCACGTTTTTTAATAAGATCAGGCATGATTGTATTTGAGATTGGTATACCATATATGGACAAAAGATATCAAGGAGCTGAATTACAATTATTGCAAAAAACTTGTAAAGAAAAAAATATTCCAATTCCTATTATTATTGAAAAGCCTGATAATTATAATCAAGTAGATAGAATTCGTGATATGAAACCTGATTTAGTTATTACTGGTATGGCGCATGCAAATCCATTAGAAGCAAGGGGTATTAATACAAAATGGTCCGTTGAATTTACATTTGCTCAAATTCATGGTTTTACAAACGCTATTGAAGTTTTAGAATTAGTAACCAGACCACTTCGACGTAATCAAAAACTTGAAAAGATCGGTTCTCAGCTTTATACTGATCGTCGATAATCAAAAATTTGTATAATGCTAATAATTTGAATTTTACACAAATAATATACTATACTATATTTATATCATTATTTCCATGTTGTATATATACAAATTATATATAGCATGAAAAATTTATTTTTTATTAAAACTCATAGTTTTTCATTACTTTTCACATTAATGTTTAATTTTAAGAAATCAGTATTAATATTTTTTTTAGCTCTTAGCATACCTTTAGTAGCATTTGCTGATGTTGCAGGTTTAACAAAATGTAGTGAATCAGCAACTTTTAATAAGCGATTAGATGCTAGTGTTAAAAAATTAGAAGGAAGAGTTAAAAAATATGAGCCTGGATCTCCTCCAGCATTAGCTTTAGAACAACAAATTACTAGAACTGAACAAAGATTTACTCGTTACTCCAACTCTGAGTTGTTATGTGGTAAAGAAGGCTTACCTCATCTTATAACAGATGGAAGATGGGATCATGCTGTTGAATTCATAATTCCAGGAATGATGTTCTTATACATAAGTGGCTGGATAGGTTGGGCTGGTCGTACTTATCTAAATACAGTGGGATCTACTTCAAACCCAACGGAAAAAGAAATTATACTTGATGTACCATTAGCCTTAAAAATTATGTCTTCAGGATTTATTTGGCCAGTATCAGCTTGGCAAGAATTCACTACGGGTAATTTTTTAGTTCCTGATTCTGAAATTACTGTATCTCCTAGATAGTAACATTCTTAAAATGAAAATTTCACTATATATAATAAATTAAGAGGTATCAAATAACATGGACAATTTCTTGAAATATCTTTCGACTGCACCTGTTTTATTTGTTGGCTGGATGACATTTACTGCTGGGTTTATTATTGAAGCTAATCGTTTCTATCCTGATGCATTAACATTCCCTATTTTTTAAATATAATCATTTTGTCTAAAAAAATACAAATTATATTATTATAAGATATATATATCTTATAATAATATAATTTGTTCTTCTATCTTTTAAGAAATAGTAATTAGAGATCATTTATAATCAAAAATAATGAGTTGAAAATATGACGAACCTAAATTTCGTGCCTAGGAATATACCTAGTGATTTTAATGTGTCCAGTCGCATATCAGATGAGATTAATGAGAATGATAAAAGTTTGTTTGATAATAACTTTAATGCAAATGATCTATGGAGCGAAGAAAATGAAAAGATTGATCGTTGGGCTATTAATGATGGAAGTGAAGGATCTGATAAACCAAGTAATTTAAATGAAATTAATAAAGAAAATAAGAGTCGCGTTAAAAAATATGTTAATCAAAACCTTAACGCTAAGGAAAAACTTAATAAAATTGAGGTTTATTTTATTGTTAAATCTATAAAAGTAGAAGAAAAAGAATTTTTAGTTGGTGTACCAATTAATAATTTTGATGATTTATCAAATTCTTCATATGGGAAAGCTATATCGGCGCGAGCAGGTACTTTTTTAATGAGAACTGATGCAGATCTTAATAAGAAGGGGTTTATAGAAGGTAGACCAGGGAATAGACCTTTTATATTAGAACACGCACTTGAGGTTGAGGCTCCATACGGAAGCTTGTCAGAGTTATCTTTAGAAGCTTTACTTTTACCAAAAAAATATGGAATAAATGGTAATTTAGAGGTACCTGATTTAACTATAGAAGAACAGGAAGAAGATGAGTCAAACTTAATTACAGAAACGATAGTGGATGATTTAGGAAAAAAAAGAACACTTTATTATTTTTTGAGTGAATATGAATATGACTACGCCTTTCTTGATAATACAATATTTACAAATGCTGAGCCTTACCTTACAACACCAAGAAATGAAGTAAGCTTTAATAGAACATTTAAAGATATATTAGAAAATAACATCAAAACTATTAAGCTAGATGATATTTGGAATAAAGAAAAAAAAGAATTAAGGTTAGCAGAAATAGAAGACTTAGTTTATAAAAATACAGACGAATTATTAAGCAAAAATATTATTCCGATTTTTTCTAATTTAGAAGAGGCACAAGATTTATTAATAACAGTTCTTGAAGAACTTCTTGAACCTTTCAAAGCGATAAGGTTTATTGAAAATTCTAGTAACCAAAGGGATTACCCTTTAGCAAATATGGATTACTTAGATGACTCATTTACGTTACAAAATAAATATGCTTTTCCAGAAACCAGAATGGAGAAAATTCAATTATGGTTGACGAAGTATAGATTAATAAAATCGCGTACACAACTGAAACCTCAATATGAATTAAATTACCAACGCTTTTTATTCCCACGTATTCCTGAAGAACTCCATGAGTTTCTTGAGCCAGATGAACGTAGTGAAACTGCTTACTTATCTGAGAGTGATAAAGTGTTATTAGATATAGCTAGTAATGTTAAAATTGTTTCTATGGGGTTAGGTGATTTTTTAAGTTTTTGGAACAATACTGAGACAAAAAATGGCGAAATATTATTTATACCATCTTCGAAAAGCTTTAAAAAAATAAACTTACCTTTAATTTCTAAAAAACCCAGAGATCGATTTTATGAGTATCAACAAAAATTTCGAGGTGAGGAGAAACAAAAAGTAGAGAATTATAATTATAGCTATGAAATAAAAAGTTCCATCAATTAATTTTCAGGATATAGTTTAATATACTTTTTATTATTTCTACGGCTTATATTATATATATATATATAATAATAAACTAAAGAAAAATTATTTTTCTTTAGTTTACTGAAAAAAAACAATACTAAAATTTTAATTCTGCCGCTTGAACTTTTTCAAATTGTTTTTTCTTAATCACGAAAAAGATTTGAGTAAATAATACAGAAAAAGCAAAAATTATGAAACCAATTACTCTACTTGGGTCTTGTAAAACAATTTCTACATCCGTCTGCCCAAATCCACCAACATTAGGATCTTTTGTTAAAGGTTGATCTAATTTAATAGTGTCTTTCTGTGAAACTACTAATGATAACCCTTTTGGAATAGTTTGTTTAATTTCTGTACCAGTAGAACCTATTATAGTTATTGAAGTTTCACCTTTCTCCAAAGTCTTAATTTCTGCAATTTGACCTTCTGAAGAAGAAGTAACAATATTATTATTACTTTTTTCTCCAGTAGGATATATCTGTCCTCGACCTCTGTTTGCCCCAACATAAATTGGATATTTTAAGAAATTAATTTTCTTATTAGTTGCAGGGTCAGGTGATAAGATCGGAAAAATAATTTCTTGATTCTTATCACCTGCAATTGGACCAACTACTAATATATTATCCTGGGTTGAACTATAAGGAGAGATATAAACACCCTTACTTTTTTCCTGAATTTCCTTTGAAATTAAATTTTTTGGGGCTAGTTTAAAGCCTTCCGGTAAAATAACAACAGCCCCAACGTTTAATCCACTCAGTTGACCATTACTTAGAACTTGTTTAGCATCTTTAGCATAAGGAATTTTTACAGCTGCTTCGAAAACTTTATTTGGTAATATAGCTTTTGGTGATTCTATTTGCACAGGTTTTTCTGCTAAATGACAATTTGCACATGCAATTCTTCCATTTGCTGCACGCGGATTTGTATATGCTTGTTGCGCATAAATTGGATAGGCTTCTGACATCTTAACAGAAAGTGTAAGACTACTAATGATAAAAATAAAGCTTATCATGATAAATTTCATTAGTCTTTTCAAAAGTTCCATATTGAAATTAGGTAAATTAAAAAGTTTTTAATTGATAATCCTTGATAAAAAGAGATTCTAGTAAGAAAAGAGGTTATATAAAGATAATAGGGAATTCATTCCCTATTATCTTTATATAACCTCTTTTCTTACTAAATTAATTGATGTTATGCTTCCTAAAAAATATAACAAAAATAAAGCACCTGATAATAATAATTGTGTTATAGGATCTGCTGAAGGTGTCAACACGGCACCTAATATTGTAGAAAAAAGTATCATCGGTCGCCAATAATTTAACATTTTTATTGGATCAACTATCTTAGATAAACTTAGAATAATTTGAACAATGGGCACTTGAAACACTAATCCTGTGCTAAAAAACAAAGTCGAGACAAAATTAAAATACTGAGTAAAAGACCAAAAAGGCTCGATAACTTCTGCGCCATAAAAAATAAAAAAATTTAAGGCTGCAGGAATCAAAAGAAAGTAAGAGAAGAGTAATCCTAAAACAAATAAAACAATAGAACTAATTAATAAACCGACGATGATATTTTTTTCATTTTTAGTTAAAGCAGGTCTAAAAAAGAAAAGTGTTTGACTTAATAATAACGGGGTAGAAAATAATACGCCCGCATAAAATGATATTATTAAAGTCGAAACAAAATATTCACCTGGCGATAATTGAAAGAATTGTATATTCGAGACAGGACTTTCTAAAATTTTAACTAGTAATTTGACATTATAAAATGTAAAAAATGTAATTAAAGATAAAAAACTCAAAATATGAAACAACCGTTGCCTTAGTTCATCAAAATGCTCGTTAAAATATAATTCTGTAATTGAACGTGATGAAGTCTTAATAATATCCGTCATGGAATAAAATTTAAACTTTAATGTTTTAACATTTTCTCTCATAGTTTCTACAAAAAAAATTATTAATACTTTAAGACTCTATAAATTTAAAAGCCTGTAACTTAGATGATGCTATTTTCATCTCTTGTGAAGCATCAATTTTTTCTTTAGTTGTTTCTGCTAAATCCAAATTTTTTGTAGCTTTAGCTAAAAACTCTTTTGCTTCACTGTAATCTTGTTTTATAATTTCTTCTACTCCACTAATTAGAACTATAACTTCATCATTTTTTATAACAGCAAATCCCCCAAGAACAATAATAGGTGTCCAAGATGAATTAACTTTAATTCTAAGAATTCCGATTTCAAGAGCAGTAATTAAAGGAGCATGGCCTATAAGGATACCTAATTGACCTGTAAGACTAGGTAGAACTACTTCATCAGCAGAAGTGTCCCAAATTAATCCATCTGGAGCAATTACACGAATATTTAAACTCATTGGAAAATTACCTAATTAATTATTAAAAGTTTTTGCTTTAGAGATTGCTTCATTAATATCGCCAACTAAATAAAAAGCTTGTTCAGGTAAATCGTCTAATTCACCACCTAAAATCATATTAAAGCCTTTAATCGTATTTTCTAAATCTACATATTTCCCAGGTGAGCCAGTAAAGATTTCTGCAACAAAGAATGGTTGTGATAAAAAACGTTCAATTTTTCGAGCACGATCTACAACTAAACGATCTTCTTCAGATAGTTCATCAATCCCTAAAATTGCAATAATATCTTGTAGTTCTTTATAACGTTGTAATGTTTCTTTAACTAACTGAGCTGTTTTATAATGCTCATCCCCAACAATTAAAGGTTGTAACATAGTTGAAGTTGAATCTAAAGGATCTACAGCTGGGTATATTCCTTTAGCAGCTAATCCTCGAGATAATACAGTTGTTGCATCTAAATGAGCAAAAGTTGTGGCTGGGGCTGGATCAGTTAAATCATCCGCAGGTACATAAACAGCTTGGATAGAAGTAATCGAACCTTGATTAGTTGATGTAATACGTTCTTGTAAAGCACCCATTTCAGTACCTAAAGTCGGTTGGTATCCTACAGCTGACGGCATACGTCCTAATAAGGCTGAAACTTCTGAACCTGCTTGTACAAATCTAAAAATATTATCAATAAATAATAAAACATCCTGTTTATTAATATCACGGAAATACTCAGCCATTGTTAGAGCAGTTAATCCAACACGCATACGTGCACCTGGTGGCTCATTCATTTGACCATACACTAAAGCTACTTTGGATTCTAATAAATTTTTCTCATTTATTACACCGGATTCTTTCATCTCCATGTATAAATCATTACCTTCACGTGTTCTTTCACCTACTCCACCGAAAACAGAAACCCCACCATGAGCTTTAGCAATATTATTAATTAGTTCCATAATTAAAACAGTTTTACCCACCCCAGCACCACCAAAAAGTCCAATTTTACCACCTCTACGGTAAGGGGCTAATAAATCTACTACTTTAATACCCGTTTCAAAAATCGCTGGTTTAGTCTCAAGATCTGTAAAGGCTGGTGCAGGTCTATGAATAGGTAATGTTTCGTTACCAATCTCATCTCCTAAATTATCTACAGTTTGTCCTAAAACATTAAAAATACGACCAAGAGTTGGTTTACCCACAGGAACTAGAATTGGCGATTTAGTATCAATAACTTTAACACCTCTCTGTAAACCATCAGTAGCGCTCATTGCAATCGCTCTAACTCGGTTATCCCCTAATAATTGTTGTACTTCACAAATAATCACTCCTTCTTTACTTTCTACTTCAAGAGCATTGTAAATTTTTGGTAATATACCTGAAGAAAAGACTGCATCGATAACTGGTCCAATAACTTGTGTTATATAACCTGTATTAACATTTTTATCATTCGTTATTGTTTTTTCAGTCATTTTTTAATTATTTGTATTATTAAATAATAATGAAACCTGAAAATTTTTTAATTAATTTTATTTAAGCTTAAGAACAAAAGTAAAATGAGTCTTATTTTAGACTAAAAATTTTGAATTAATAGATTGTACAAATAAAAAAAAGATCAATAAATTTCGAGTAATAAAAGCTAACTATAAATATTTAAAGTTTTTTAAGAGGAAAGTCGACCTGTTGTTCGTAACCAATTTTGGGCTTCTATATAATTATTTGGAGCAAGATTAATTGCCTGTTTCCAATATTCAGCGGCTTTATTAAAAAGTAATTTAGCCACATCAATATTTTGTTTCTCAGAAGCTTTCACACCTTGGTAATGGTATATAACAGCAATATTATTTAACGCTTGGGGTAAATTTGGGTTTAATTCTAAAGCTTGGTGATAATATTCTAAAGCTTTTAAATACTCCCCATTACTAGAATAGATTAAACCAATATTATATAAAATAAAACTACGATCATAAGGATCTTCTTCAAGTTGCAATGCTTCATAGTAATTTTCTAATGCTTCAGCATATTCACCTTCAGATTGTGCTGACATACCATCTCTATAGTAAAAAAAAGCCTGCTTCTCTTCTTTACTTGCTGGGAAAACTTTTAAAATAATGTCTGCCATAATCGTAAAAGTTTTATCGATAAAATTATCATTTCTCTGTGAACGACTCATATTTTTTCTGTTTTTATATTTTTTATATCTTATTTCTTGAAAAAGTAAAGAAGAAGTATAGTTTAAAAATAAAATAACATTTAAGCTAATATTCTAAGAACATTAATTTTCTACTGATGTAACAAAAGGTAATAAATGTAAATATCTTGCTCTTTTAATAGCTTTTGAAAGTTGTCTTTGTTGTTTTAATGTTAAATTCGTTGAGCGGCGTGATTTAATTTTGCCATGTTCTGTTGAAAATGATAAAAGAATATCAACTTGTTTATAATCAATTGTCTCATTTGGTTTCAGTTTAAATGGTTGACGTCTAGTTTTTGTTGGCTTTCCTTTATTTTCATTATTTGGCATCTTGTCCTCCTTATTTTATTTCTTTTTGTTGTGTATGTGAATTACAGTTCGGACAAAACTTTTTTAGTTCAAGTCTATCTGGAGTATTTCTACGATTTTTTGTTGTTGTATAATCGATTTTTTTTTGGTTTTTTTTGACCGTTACCCCTTGAATATGATTAATACCTGCTTTTCCATTAGTGTTTGATGTTTTTTTACAGTTTGTACATCGTAGGGTTATTATAATCCTAGCGCCTTTATTTTTTGCCATAGGGTAATTTAGGTAAAAGTATTTTATTAAATGATAATTATTAATAATAGTGATATATCTATATCATTACTATTATATAGTAATATATTTTTTATTTGGAGATCAAGGGAATCGTTTCCTATATTTAGTTTTATTTTATAGGGTTTTTTCTCTTTGACTCATATCTTGAAAAATTTAACTCTTCGTTATACAATGATCTGGCGATATTGTTTAAGAGTAGAAGACTCTTTTTTTAAATAATATTAAAATTATAGAGAGATTCAAGCAATCTATAGTTTTATTAATTAATACCAATTTAGGAGGTATATTTATGTTTGAAAGGTTTACTGAAAGGGCTTTACAAGTAATTATGATGTCCCAAGAAGAATCAAGACGTTTAGGTCATAATTTTGTAGGTACAGAACAAATACTTTTAGGCTTATTAGGTGAAGGCTGTGGTGTAACCACTAATGCTGTCAGAGAGTATGGAATTACTATTAGGAAAGTAAGAATAGAAGTAGAAAGACTTATAGGTAAAGGAACAGGATTCGTTGCAATAGAAATCCCCTTTACCCCTAGAGCGAAAAAGGTACTAGAGATGTCTATAAAACAGTCTAAGGAGTTAAACCATAGTTATATCAATACTGAGCATATTTTTTTAGCATTATTAAATGATACAGATGGTATATGCTCAAAAGTTTTACAAAACTTAGGTGCAAATATACCTCGAATTAAAGCTTATGTGCTTAACGAGTTAGATAAAAACCATGAATCCGGATCTTCAAAAGTATTGGCTAATGTTGGAGCAGGTGACCAAAATCAGACAAAGGATTTATTTCTTTTTGATGACTTAGATAGAGCTTCTTTAACCGCTCCAAACTTATTAGAGTATACAACAGATTTAACAGAAGCCGCTGAACGAGCAAAATTAGATCCTGTTGTTGGTAGACAAAATGAAATTGAACGTGTTATCCAAATATTATCAAGGCGTCGCAAAAATAATCCAATTTTAATTGGTGAGCCTGGAGTCGGTAAAACAGCAGTAGCCGAAGGCTTAGCTCAAAGAATTGTTCAGCGTGAAGTTCCTAGTGAAATGCATGAACATAAAATATTTGTGTTAGATATTACGTTACTGTTAGCAGGAACAAAATATCGTGGGGAATTTGAAGAACGTTTAAAAAGAATTGTCCAAGAACTGAAAGAACAAAAAAATATAATTATTGTGATCGACGAAGTCCACACATTAGTTGGAGCTGGTGCAGCAGAAGGAGCATTAGATGCTGCGAATATTTTAAAACCAGCTCTGGCACGTGGGGAATTACAATGTATAGGAGCTACAACGATTGATGAATATCGTCAACATATCGAGAAAGACCCAGCTTTAGAACGCCGTTTCCAACCGGTTTGGGTAAATGAGCCTAGTATCGAGGAAACTATAACTATTTTAAAAGGTTTAAGACTACGTTATGAGCAGCATCATAGATTAGAAATTACAAATGAGGCTTTAACTGCAGCAGCTAATTTAGGTGCTCAATATATAGCTGATCGATTTTTACCTGATAAAGCAATTGATTTAATTGATGAAGGTAGTGCAAGAGTTCGTTTAGTAAATTATCGTCTTCCTGAAGCGGTGCATATTTTAGATAAAGAATTACGAACTATTTTAGATAATAAAGATTTAGCTGTTCGAGAACAAAGGTTTGAAACAGCAACTGAAATTAGAGATGATGAATTAAATTTACGTGCCCAAATGGGTGCTATTATAAAGGCACAAAAAAGAATTGTACCAAAAGGAGTATTAGAAAGATTAAAAGTTGGAGGCCAAGATATTGCTTCGATTGTTGCATTATGGACTGGTGTTCCAGTGACAAAAATTACCAAGGATGAAAATACTAGATTATTAGAATTAGAAAATGTTCTTCATCAAAGAGTAATTGGGCAAAAAGAAGCTGTTTCAGCTGTAGCTCGAGCTGTAAGAAGAGCTAGAGTTGGGATGCGAAATATGAAACGACCAATTGCAAGTTTCTTCTTTTCCGGTCCTACTGGGGTAGGAAAAACTGAATTAACAAAGACTCTTGCGTCATTCTTTTTTGGAGCAGAAGATGCCATGGTCCGTTTAGATATGTCAGAATTTATGGAGCGTCACACTGTAGCTAAATTAATTGGTTCACCACCAGGTTATATTGGTTATAACGAAGGTGGACAATTAACAGAAGCTGTAAGACGTAAGCCATATACTGTTGTACTATTTGATGAAGTTGAAAAAGCTCATCCGGATGTATTTAATTTATTGCTTCAAATACTTGAGGATGGTCGTTTAACAGATTCTAAAGGAAGAGTTATTGATTTTAAAAATACAATCTTAATAATGACTTCAAATTTAGGATCTAAAGCAATACAGAATAATGATTTAGCTTCACAAGGAATTGGTTTTGGTGGTGAAACAGGGGATACCAAAAAAACAAAATACGCTCAATTATGTAATACTGTTGGAGAAAGTCTTAAAGCATTCTTTAAACCAGAATTTTTAAACCGTATTGATGAAATAATTGTTTTTGAACAACTAACAAAAAACAATATTAAGCAAATTGCAGTGATTATGGTAAAAGATTTAATAGAAAGAGTTAAAACGGAGAAAGAAATATCATTATCTTTAACTCCTAGAATGATGGAATTATTAATTGAAGAAGGTTTTAACCCTAGTTATGGTGCTCGACCTTTACGTCGTGCTCTTGTAAAATTAGTTGAAGACAAGGTTTCTCTTGAATATCTACGTTATAAGAAAGATCATGATGACGATGACCCTGTAGATATTTTAGTAGATGTTGATTTTGATAAAGTTAAAGTCTCAATATCAAAAACTATTAAAAAAGAAGAAGAGATTAAAAAAGAAGATAAAGAAAAACCAAAAGAAAAACCAAAATATAAAATTTCATTACCTAGACATAGACAGCCAAAAGAAACTTCTATGCTAACTGAAAAAAAACCAGAAAATAGTCCCTCTGGAGTATAATTATTAGGGACTATATATTTTTAGTATAACAATAATGTACCTATGTTTTAATATAATAATAATATTAAAGTTTCACGAAAAAATAAATCGTGAAATGAATTTTCTTACTTAATTTTTAACTTCTTAATGATACTAATTGGGTCACCTGGGACTTGAACCCAGAACTTTTCGGTTAAAAGCCGATTACTCTACCATTGAGTTAGCAACCCACTATTAATGACATAATAATATATTAACCAAGCATAATATATATATACACTATACTTGGTTAATATATTGTTAGTATGCTAATCCCATACTACGCGTTGTCTCAGCGGCTAAATAAACACGAACACTTAAAAAATCTGTTGGGCAAGCTGTTTCACAACGCTTACAACCAACACAATCTTCTGTACGTGGAGCTGAAGCAATTTTTCCTGCTTTACAACCATCCCAAGGAACCATCTCTAATACATCGGTAGGACAAGCCAGAACACATTGCGTGCAACCAATACAAGTATCATAAATATTTACGGAATGTGACATAGCTAATAATTCTTATAAAGAAATTCTATTTTGTTAATTTAAAAGATTAAACAATTAATGCTTAGTAAATAAATTTAGATTTACTAATCATCAATTATAGATTGCATTCTATTGTAACGTAATAAAATTTTAATTGTCAATATGTAATGATGTAATGTATTCACTTATTGTAATAGCACTCGAAGTTATCTACAATACTAATTAATTCCTTTTAATTTTAGAATACGCAAAATTCAAAGTATAATTACGACGTTATCTTAATTCAAATATATAAAAATAACATTATTGTTACTCACCATTTTATTAATCTATAAAATAACTATAATAATCAGTAACAGGTTATTATTAACTTATATCTTCGTAAAAATTATAAATATTTTTGAGAAATATACGTTACCTGGGAAGAATTAAAACTTATTTTAAAAAACTATTATGGTTGCAACTTTAGAAAGACGCGAAAGTGAAAAAAGAGATTGGGGAACATTTGCTACATGGATTACTAGTACTGAAAACCGTTTATACATTGGTTGGTTTGGTTGTTTAATGATTCCTACATTATTAACAGCAGCTTCTTGTTACATCATTGCTTTTATCGCAGCACCTCCTGTAGATATTGATGGTATTCGTGAGCCAGTAGCAGGATCTTTATTATACGGTAACAACATCATCAGTGGTGCTGTTATACCTAGTTCAAACGCAATTGGTATTCATTTCTACCCAATTTGGGAAGCTGCTTCAGTTGAAGAATGGTTATACAACGGTGGTCCTTACCAATTAATCGTATTCCATTTCTTAATTGGTGTTGCTTGTTGGATGGGTCGTGAGTGGGAACTTAGCTACCGTTTAGGTATGCGTCCTTGGATTTTCGTAGCATTCTCTGCTCCAGTAGCAGCAGCTTCTGCGGTATTTTTAATCTATCCTATCGGTCAAGGTAGTTTCTCTGACGGTATGCCTTTAGGTATTTCTGGTACATTTAACTTCATGATCGTTTTCCAAGCTGAACATAACATTTTAATGCACCCATTCCATATGGCTGGTGTTGCCGGTGTTTTCGGTGGTTCATTATTCAGTGCTATGCATGGTTCTTTAGTAACTTCAAGTTTAATCCGTGAAACAAGTGAAGTTGAATCTGTTAACTACGGTTACAAATTCGGACAAGAAGAAGAAACTTATAACATTGTAGCTGCACACGGTTACTTTGGTCGTTTAATCTTCCAATACGCTAGTTTCAACAACTCTAGAGCTTTACATTTCTTCCTTGCAGCATGGCCTGTAGTTGGGATTTGGTTAACAGCTTTAGGTGTTAGTACTATGGCATTTAACTTAAATGGTTTTAACTTTAACCAATCTGTTGTAGATAGTGAAGGTCGTGTTATTAACACATGGGCTGATATCATCAACCGTGCAGATTTAGGTATGGAAGTAATGCATGAACGTAACGCTCATAATTTCCCATTAGATTTAGCATCTAACGAAATTCTTCCTGTTGCGATTTCTGCTCCTTCTGTTGTTGGTTAATTCAATTAAAATAATCAGATTTACTTCTGTATTATTATTTTATCTCTAACTACTTTTTTTATTAGATAAAAGAGATAGATCAGTGGAGTAATAAGAGGTTTTATACTTCTTATTACTCCATTCATACTCCATTTAACATAATATATTTTTATTCTAATATTCCTAAGTGTTTTTAAAAACTAGAAAAGCGTCTTCTAATTTAAGATGGCTATAATCCATCTCTCATAACATAATCGTTGAAAGAAATGGCATAAAATTAATGATATGATATTTTATAAGTCATATATACTTAAACTTAAAATAGATAAATAGTCACAAGATAATTTATAAGCTTTTTCTTCGCTTATAATAAATTAATTTTGTTATAGAATGAAAATAAAAAGAAAATTTAGGTATTAGGTAATTTATTATAGCGCTTGAAAAAGATAAAGAAATGCTGGGGAAAAGGATCTGAAGAAGGATTAAATCAATTAGTATTCTATGAGACCTTTTATATTTTCTAGTAAGGTTAGGATATATAAACAACCTTACTGGAAAATACAAAAGTTATCTTTATCGAATTAATTTTATAATTTACAAAACAGATTATTCGACTATATTGTAAGTACCATTAAATAAATTCCAAGTATGTGAAAATTACTTAATAATATTCCGTTATTCTAATTATAAACTAAATACACTACTAGCTGTAATATCGGCGTCTGTAATTGTAACTAGATCTGCCTTCGTAAGTACACGTCCACCACTATCAAAATTACGGTTTGCCTGTCTCATTCGAGCTCTGTCTAAAGAATTTCTTATACTTCGAGCATTCGCAAATAATGGCTGTTCACGACGTTTTAAAATATAATTTAAAAATGCCGGTTCAGCTTCAGGAGAAAACTGATATTGTTGTTCTTCCAACATCATTTTCGCGATTATAAGTAATTCATCTGGAGAATAATCTGGGAAATCTACATGGTTTGCTATTCGCGAAGATAATCCTGGGTTAGAACTATAAAATTGTTCCATACGCTCTTTATAGCCCGCAAAAATAATTACTAAATCATCACGTTGGTTTTCCATTACTTGTAAAAGAATTTCAATTGCTTCACTACCATAATCTCTTTCATTATCTGGCTTATATAAATAATAGGCTTCATCAATAAATAAAAGACCACCCATTGCTTTTTTTAGTACCTCTTTAGTTTTTGGAGCAGTATGTCCAATATACTGTCCAACTAAATCATCTCTAGTTACAGTTAATAAATGTCCTTTTTTTGAATGACCTAACTTAAAAAGAATATCAGCCATACGTGTAGCAACAGTAGTTTTACCTGTACCAGGACTACCAGTAAAAGACATATGTAAACCTGGGTTCCCAGTTGTGAAACCTAGATTTTCTCTTAATTTGTCTATAACTAACAACGCTGAAATTTCTTGAATTCTTGTTTTAACAGGTATTAAACCAACTAATTCTTCTTCTAATATATCAATTATCGTTTTTATCTGTGTATCTAAGTAGACTTGTTTTAAGTTTAAATTTTTTTCTAGAGATAAATTTTCTAAGTTTTTTGTTGTTTCCATATATTCTTCACTCCTTATTAAAAATATTTATTGATTGTTTAAAAAGTACTTTATTAATTAATATGATTAAAGATTTTAAATATAGAATTTTTTAAGAAAAAATTTCTATTTGTCCAAAACTTATTAAACTTGATTTTCATTACCTTGCTTAAAATATTGAAAAATAATTAAGGTACTTTTATAAAAAATAAAAATAGTTATCTTATTTTTTATTTTATTTCTTAGTTTGAATTATAATAAAAGTATTAATAAATGATTTTTTAGTCTCGCGGATTTAAATAAGTATTATTAATAAATATTTACGTTTGTATGTATGCAAAAATACCTAGATAATTATTCAGGAGAAAAATCATATGAATTGGCAAGTTATTGGTCAAGTAATTACTGCAACACTAATTATTGTATCAGGCCCGCTTATTATTTTTATAGCAAAAAAAGCTGATTTATAAATTTTTATAAATAGTATCTAGGCTAATTTTTTGCGTTTCTGAGGCGCTTGAGTCATTAGGTTGTACAAATAATTTGCAATGACATTCTTTCCTTTCACGCATTGAAACACAAGGGCAAATCCAATAATTTAGTTCAATTTCAGCTTTTTCACTACGAAAATTTCTACAAGGACATAATGGAACTCCATACTTATCTTTATAAGTAGCTAACCCTGTAATAATTACAGAAGTTATTGAAGGGTCTAAGCAAAAAAAAGTATTAGTTTGTTTAGCGTAGATTTCTGCAAAGGTATGCATTTCTTTTATACGATTATAAAAATTTTCACTCTTTGTTGAATGCATTTGTATAGTTTAAATTTAGTCTTAAATCTATGTGTTAGTATCGTTTACTACAAAATTTATTAATGAAAAATATTATGTTAATTAATTATTTACCTTCAATTTTAGTCCCTTTAGTTGGGCTAGTTTTTCCTGCCGTTGCTATGGGCTTATTATTTATCTACATTGAAAAAGACACTATTGAATAACTTTCGAAATTTCCTAGGTGCTCTAATCTAGAGAACCTAGGAAATTTCGAAAGTTATTCAATAGTGTCTTTTTCAATGTAGATAAATAATAAGCCCATAGCAATTGATTGTTAAAGTGAAGATCCTAGCCCAGAATAAGAACCAAAAATAAAAGTACCTACAACTACTATAACTCCTAAGCCACCAACTAATGCTACTAACCAAAGTGGTATTCTTCCTGTTCCTGCCATAATATTCTCTTACTCCTATATCTTTTCTTAACCTTATAAAAATTCTACCTAGTAATTATAAGTACAAAATTCCTTAGTTAAAGAAATAACTAGAGAAAAGTACTGCTAATATGAAAAATAATAATAAACCCCAGTATAAAGATGTACGACTTATTTCAACTTCTTGCTTATTAGGATTTGGACCTGTCATTGAATAAACTCCTATCGTTGGATAAATTGCATTGATGTAATTGCACCTATAAAGAATATCGTTGGGACAGCTAAACCATGTATCGCAAGCCAACGGAAAGTAAAAATAGGGTAAGCTACAGGTTGATTTGTATTTCTAGTCACGTATTTCTCCTAAATTTTATATATTTTTTATAATCCTCTTGTTAAGTCTTCTAATTCTTGCTTAGCACTAAATCTATCATTTACTAGCGGAACTTGTTGTCTGTCCTGTGTAAAGTATTCATTAGGTCTAGGAGTTCCAAAAACATCATAGGCTAAACCAGTACTTATAAATAACCAACCAGAAATAAATAAAGAAGGAATTGTAATACTATGAATAATCCAATAGCGTACACTTGTTATGATATCAGAAAAAGGACGTTCCCCTGTTGAACCACCAGACATTTTAAAACTTTCTCCATTTTATAAAAATATATTATACCTTTCTTGTTTATAAGTTTATAAGTATAACAAAGTTATTTCTCATTCCTATTAAAATCTTATTTTTCTCGTAAAATCTAATTGGGTTAAAAAGTTTTTAAGTGGAAATTGTTATTGTTAGCGAGCAGCGAGAATCGAACTCGCATCAATAGCTTGGAAGGCTATGGTTTTACCACTAAACTATGCTCGCACTTATAACCTACTATAATATAATTTATTTATGTTTATTAGTTTTATTCTAACTAAAAGATAAATAAATAAATAAATAAGTAGTTTTAAAATAAATATTATCTAGACTAATTTTAATAAATTAAAGTCCTTCTAGATTAATATTTAAAAATCTTGCTAATTCAGATGCTTCATTTTCCAAAATTTCTAAAGATCTTGGTTGTTCTACAGGTGTTAGTGGAATTTCTCGTTGATCCTTTGTACATAAATAAATAGCACGCTTGGGATTAATACCATCTTGGATATTTAGTTTAATACTTTTAATATTTTTGAAGGCATATACTAATAATATCTGACGATTTTTTCCTGGGAATCCACGTCTTACTATTCTAATCAATTCATTTTGTTTATCAAATTCATTGTACCCACTGCCAATATCCCAAAAAACTGTAAGTCCAATATATATACTTAAACTTATGGCAACAACTCCATAGAATGTCATGACCAGCCCTTGAGGTAAAAAGGATAATTCTGTTGAGTTAATAAAAAATAATAAATTCTTTTGAAAATAACTTGAAATACCTGTAAGTAAAAACCCTAATCCCCCAAAAAATAAAATAAATGTCCAAAAATAATTGCTAAAACGTCTAGAACCTATTACAATATCACGTTTTAATAAGTTATTAATTTTCTCAGTACTCATAATTACTTTTTTCTTAACAGTATAGAATTTATAAATGTTTAGATTAAAATTCTAAATTTAATTTAAATATTAACAAGACTAAAAAAAACTAAATTAATTTAATTCCTTTAAGGCCTAAAAACAAACCAGATGCAAGTACAAAGGCGATACCTAACAATAAAACATAATCAATAAGAACACTCATTTTTTTTCCTTGTCTAAAAATTATAAAAAATGATATAATATACTATTATATATCTAAAACCAAAAAATACACTAATTTAATTGGCTCAACTGATTCAAAAAATAAAATTTCTCATTCACTGGAATCCTAAATTATTCTCTTTTAAAAAGATATAAATATTTTTATATAATAAAGTTTTACAAAATACTTATGACAAGTTTTATTAAACCTTACAACGATGATCCTTCGGTTGGGCACTTATCAACACCAGTCACTTCATCAGCAGCAACAAAAGCTTATTTAGGTAGTTTACCAGCTTATAGAAAGGGACTATCTCCTCTTTTACGAGGATTAGAAATTGGTATGGCACATGGTTATTTATTACTAGGACCTTTTGAAAAATTAGGACCATTAAGAGCATCTGAAATTTCGCTTCTAATTGGATTTCTATCTTCTGTAGGTTTAGTAACCTTATTAACTGTCTGCTTATCTATGTATGGGAAAGTAACTTTCCAAGATTCTGAAGTTATTAATAAAAATGATTTATTGAATGGTAAAAATTGGAATCAATTCACTTCTGGATTTTTTATTGGGTCGTTTGGAGGCGTTAGTTTTGCTTATTTAATACTTCTTAATTTAGATTATTAGTTAAGTAGTTTTTGAACACCTAAAAATTTTAGGTGTTCAAAAACTACTTAACTAATAATCTAAATTAAGAAATTTAATATATAGACGAGTTTTTAATATAGCAAAACAATATTTATAAAATTTGCCAGATAATTGTAACTCATTGATTTTCAAGTTAACAAGTAATGTTAAACGTTTACTAATATTCCTATCATTAATTATGACTGAATTCAGACGTTTTGAATATAATTCATCTTTGATCATAAGAATAGATACAAATGAAACTCCTAACCCTGCTTGAACTCCACGTTTAATAGCTTCAATAGAATTAAGTTCAAGTTTTATTTTTAATTTGTCAGTTTCAATATTAAATTCTTTTAAAACCTCATCCATTAATTTCCTACTTACAAAATCAGGTTTTAGAGCAATAAAATCTAAAGTATATAATTTTTCTTTAGTTATAGTAGAAATATCCTTAAATTCATGCGATTTAGGTACAATTAAAACTATTTCTTCTTTGAAATAAGGTTTGCTATATAATGAGTTATATAATTCCTTAGGTATTTCTTCTTCTTCAACAATTCCTATATCAACTTTACCATTAACAATATTCCAAGATATACAATTCGTACAATCAATTTCTAGCTTGACATGTGTATATGAATAACGCCTGCAAAATAAGT